GTCTGGGACCCTAATTTTGTGCTTGGAGCTCGAGGAGTTACGCCGCGGCTCCTCCACTGTAGGTGCAGCAGAGGGCCGCTACACGCTTTAGAGACACGTCTTTTAAGAGTTGGAGGAGCCCCCCTTTTTTTGGGGGAACAAAGCATCCCGGGATGCTTTGTTCCCCAAAAAAAAGGGGGGCTCCGCTTACTCTTTAAAGACGTGTACCGAATTGAATTCTTGGAGCTACGCCTCTAACATCTGGGACCCTAATTGTGACGCACCACGCTTTAGAGAATCATCGGGATTACTCAGGTGCCCAGAGGGCACTCAAGCAGAGTAATCCCGATGATTCTCTAAAACGCAAAGCGGGATCCGCCACGGTACGCTGATTCTCTAAAGTGCAAAGCTGAGCTCGAGGAGGTTACGCCGCGGCTCCTACACCGAAGGTGGAGGGCCGAGGCGGGCTCTCACACACCAAAGGTGTGTGAGGCAAAAAAATAAAAAGCAAAGCGCACTTACCGTCAGGGACCCCAAATTGAACTCGAGGGGGTCGCCAAAAATGCTCCTCCACTACGTGTCCCTCCACATAGTGGAGGAGCGGGTTTTTGGTGTAAGGTAATTTTTGGGGCCCCTCCACTACGCGGAGGGACACGTTGTTTTTTGTTTTTTGTTTTTTGTTTTTTGTTTTTTGTTTTTTGTTTTTTGTTTTTTGTTTTTTTTTTATATTTAGTATTATATACTAAATATAAAAAAAAAAGGGGATCGGGTTTTGGGTGTAAGGAGTGGAGGTATTAACTTAAAAGTACTCAATATACTTTTATAATAATGTACTACAGACTTATTAAAGCCATTGGCAATACTGGACTTGAACCTGCAACCTTAGGCTTATGAGACCTACGCTCTAACCAGTTGAGCTAATTGCCAAGCAATCCCGCCCCAAGAATTAAATTTGGGTCCCAGGACCCAAATTTAATTCGCGGGGTTACCAAAAATGTTCCTCCGCGTAGCGGAGTTCATTTTTGGGGGCCCTTCGCGCAAAAAGACCTACGGATTTTTTTTAGCGGCCCGCCCGGACAATCAGCGTAGCTGATTGTCCGTGGCGGATTCCGCCTCGCGCTTTAGAGAATCATCGGGATTGCTCGGGTGACCCGAGGGCATCTGAGGCCTGCCTCGCGCTTTAGAGAATAATCGGGATTGCCTCTTGTTTTTTTTTTTATATTCGATATATCGAATAAAAAAAAAAAGAGCGCAATCCCGATTATTCTCTAAAGCGTGTTGCAGCCCTCCACCGTAGGCGGAGGAGCCGCGGCGTCACTCCTCGAGCTCTGCTTTGCACTTAAGAGAATCATCGGGATTTCCTCTTGTTTTTTTTTTTTTATTCGATATATCGAATAAAAAAAAAAAGAGCGCAATCCCGATTATTCTCTAAAGCGTGTTGCAGCCCTCCACCTACGGTGGAGGAGCCGCGGCGTCACTCCTCGAGCTCTGCTTTGCACTTAAGAGAATCATCGGGATTACTCGAGTGCCCAGAGGGCACCTGAGTAATCCCGATGATTCTCTAAAGCGTGTAGCGGCCCTCCACCGTAGGTGGAGGAGCCGCGGCGTAACTCCTCGAGCCCTGCTTTGCACTTTAGAGAATCATCGGTATAGCTCAGGGCACCTGAGTAATCCCGATGATTCTCTAAAGCGTGGTGCGTCACAATTAGGGTCCCAGATGTTAGAGGCGTAGCTCCAAGAATTCAATTCTCTAAAGACGCATCACGAGTAGGTGAAGAAGCGTGGCCCTAAGAATTAAATTTGGAGGTAATGCGCTTACACGTCTTTAAAGAGTAGAAGAAGCGGAGCTCCCTTAGGGAGCTCCGCTTCTTCTACTCTTTAAAGACGCAGTACGCTTTAGAGAATCATCGGGATTGCTTGGAGCCCTGAGGGCGCTCTAGCAATCCCGATGATTCTCTAAAGCGTGGCGCGCTTCTACCTCCAAACTTAATTCGAAGGGTTACCCGGGGTCTACTCCACCAAAGGCGCCCAAAACTAGCCCTCTCACCGAAACCCGCACCCCCCCACAGTGGGGGGGTGCGGGTTTCGGTGATCCTCCGCTAGGTGAGGGGACCTCGTCTGCAAGCAGACGAGGTCCCCTCACTACGCGGAGGGACACGAAGTGGAGGATGCTAGTTTTGTAGCCCCTTTGGTGGAGTGACAAAGCATCCCGGGATGCTTTGTTCCCCCAAAGGGGGGCTCCGCTTCATCACCTACTCGTGTACCGTCTGGGACCAGAATTGCATTCTTGGGGCTACGCCTCCGCGCTTTAGAGAATCAGCGGGCTACTCAAATTGACCTCTTGGAGCAATCCCGATGATTCTCTAAAGCGTGTTGCGGTCAATTTTTTTCCGCTACAAAAAAAATCCTTTCCGCGAAGGGTTAACCCCCCGCCTATTTTCAAGCGTCCCATTCGGGGTCCCAACAGGTCAGGGAACCCCGGGGTCCCTCCACCAAAGGTGGAGGGGAACCCGCGAATTTTATTTGGGTCCCAGATGTTAGAGGCGCTTTTTGCGCCCTTAACGTCTGGGACCCAAATTTTATTCGCGGGGCGCATCACGCTTTAGAGAATCCGCGGGATTGCCTCCTCGAGGTTACGCCGCGGCTCCTCCACCGTAGGTGGGGGGCCGCTGGCGGGCCTCAGGTGCCCTCTGGGCGCCCTTGCAATCCCGAGGATTCTCTAAAGCGTGTTGCGCCTCTACCTGATGGGGCCCAAATGGAGCGCGAGGGGCCCGCCTCCCGAGAGGCCCGCCTCCCGAGAGGCCCGCCTCCCGAGAGGCCCGCCTCCCGAGAGGCCCGCCTCCCGAGAGGGAGGCGGGCCCTTTTCTTTTTAGTAATATTTAGTATATAATACTAAATATTTTAAAAAAAAAAATAGCGGGGGGGTCCCAAAGACAGACCTATAATTTATTATGTTATGTTTATTTCTTTATGAATAGTATATTTAAGTAAATTATAAATAACTTTTATGTTTATTAAGTGGCTGACCCATGATGCAAAAGGTACGTAAAATTTATTACTAAATTGACTAAGCTATAGTTTGATCGTTTCCATCACTGTACTGTGAAAGCAATAAATTGCTTTATAAATTCACTATCAGTTACCTATAAGATATTTAATTATTTTTTTTAGTTAGACTCGCGCATTACGCACCCGTACGCTAATATATATAACTCGCATGTATAAATCCTAAAAAGCCGCATTACTGCTGAGCCAGCACCAAACTCTTGAGAAATATTTTTTATTTACCCACCCTAAGAGATCCAAGCTGCCCGCCCTAAGAGGCCCGCCTCGGCCCTCTGCTGCACCGTAGGTGTAGCAGCTGAGCCGCGGCGTAACTCCTCGGGCACCAAGCACAAAATTTGGGTCCCAGATGAGCTCGAGGAGTTACGCCGCGGCTCTGCTGCTACACCTACGGTGCAGCAGAGGGCCGAGGCGGGCCTCTTAGGGCGGGTCGGAATTAACCCAATTAGGGTCCCAGGTTTGTTTAGGGATTAGCTGATATATTAATAACCGTTATCACTAGAAAAACCCTTAGACTTTCGGCCATATTTATTAATATTTATTGTTACTAATGTCAGCAGTCTCAATTCAATTATTTGTTACCATTAAAAGTATTTTGTTGAACGTTCTGCTACCGACGGAAAGATTTTTAATTATTTGCACCTTCAAGAGGTCCAAGCTGCCCGCCTCTTTTTTTTTATTTTGACTCCAAGAGGTCAATTTGGGTACCAGACGGTACACGTCTTTAAAGAGTAGGTGAAGAAGCGGAGCCCCCCTTTGGGGGCTCCGCTTCTTCACCTACTCTTTAAAGACGTGATGCGTCTTTAAAGACGCGACACGCTTTAGGGTATCATCGGGATTGCCTCCAAGAGGTCAATTTGTGTACCAGATGGTAGAGGCGCTGCCCCTAGAATTAAATTTGGACGGTGCGTCTTTAGAGAATTGGAGAGGCGAAGTGACCCCCTAAAGGGGGAACCCCGGGGTCACCCCCACCTTTGGTGGGGTAGACCCCGGGTAACCCTTCGAATTAAATTTGGGTCCCATAAGGTAGAAGCGCGTGGCGCGCATTACCTTATGGGACCCAAATTTAATTCTTAGGGCTCCTTTGCCTCTCCAATTCTCTAAAGACGCACCGTCCAAATTTAATTCTTGGGGCCCCATACCGTCTGGGACCCTAATTGTGACGCACCACGCTTTAGATAATCATAGGGATTACTCAGGTGCCCTCTGGGCACTCAAGCAGAGTAATCCCGATGATTCTCTAAAGCGCTAAGCGGGATCCGCCACGGTACGCTGATTGTCCGGGCGGGCTGCTTCGCACTTTAGAGCTCGAGGAGGTTACGCCGCGGCTCCTCCACCGAAGGTGGAGGGCCGAGGCGGGCCCTCTCACACAAGTGTGAGAGGCTAAAAAAAAAGGAGCGGCCCGCCCTATGCGTCTTTAGAGAATTGGCGGGGCAAAGTAGACCCTAAAGGGTCTACTTTGCCCCGCCAATTCTCTAAAGACGCAAAGAGCGCAATTTGGATCCCAGACGGTAGAGGTGCTTTAGATAATTATCGGGGTAAAGTTGCCCCCCTTAAGGGGGGGCAACTTTACCCCGATAATTATCTAAAGCACCTCTACCGTCTGGGATCCAAATTGCGCTCTTAGGGTTACAAAACCAGCACCTCTCACCGAACCCCCCCACTGGGGGGTTGCGGGTTTCGGTGATCCTCCGCTAGGTGCGGGGACCTCGCCTGCTAGCAGGCGAGGTCTCCTCACTACGCGGAGGCGAGGTCTCCTCACTACGCGGAGGCGAGGTCTCCTCACTACGCGGAGGCGAGGTCTCCTCACTACGCGGAGGCGAGGTCTCCTCACTACGCGGAGGCGAGGTCTCCTCACTACGCGGAGGCGAGGTCTCCTCACTACGCGGAGGCGAGGTCTCCTCACTACGCGGAGGCGAGGTCTCCTCACTACGCGGAGGCGAGGTCTCCTCACTACGCGGAGGGACACGTAGTGGAGGGCGGGTTTTGGCCCCCGGTTCTATTAGCAACGCTAATAGAACCTGGCAGCCCGCTCGAAGGGAGGGCTGCTTGGATCTCTTGGGGCTGCTTTGCTTTGTGCGTATAAAACGGAAGGAGATCACAAAAACCTATAGGCTTTTTTATTTTATATTCTCTATCTCAGGACTTTTAAACCCCCTGTGACATTATATTAATTCCTTACACCAAAAACCCGCCCTATGCGTCTCTAACACGTCTTTAAAGCGCAGGTGAAGAAGCGGAGCCCCCCTTTGGGGGAACAAAGCATCCCGGGATGCTTTGTCACTCCACCTTTGGTGGAGTAGACCCCGGGTAACCCTTCGAATTAAATTTGGAGGTAGAAGCGCTTCACGTCTTTAGAGAATTGGAGGGACAAAGGAGCCCTAAGAATAAAATTTGGGTCCCATAAGGTAATGCGCGCCACGCGCTTCTACCTTATGGGACCCAAATTTTATTCGAAGGGTTACCCGGGGTCACCCCCACCAAAGGTGGGGGTGACCCCGGGGTTCCCCGGGGTCACTTTGTCCCTCCAATTCTCTAAAGACGAGAAGCGCATTACCTCCAAATTTAATTCTTAGGGCCACGCTTCTTCACCTGCGCTTCACGTCTTTAAAGCGCAGGTGAAGAAGCGGAGCCCCCCTTTGGGGGCCACGCTTCTTCACCTGCGCTTTAAAGACGTGTTAAAGACGTGATAAAGACGCAAAGAGCACAATTTGGGCCCCATACGGTATAGGCGGCCCGCCCTATGCGTCTTTAGAGAATTGGCGGGGTAAAGGGTCTACTTTGCCCCGCCAATTCTCTAAAGACGCAAAGAGCACAATTTGGGCCCCGTACGTTATAGGCGGCCCGCCCTATGCGTCTTTAGAGAATTGGCGGGGCAAAGTAGACCCTTTAGGGTCTACTTTGCCCCGCCAATTCTCTAAAGACGCAAAGAGCGCAATTTGGATCCCAGACGGTAACACGCTTTAGAGGATCATTGGGATTGCTAGGTGCCCTCCGGGCGTCCTCTACGTCTTTAAAGAGTTGGAGGGGTAGCGGAGCCCCCCTTTGGGGGAACAAAGCATCCCGGGATGCTTTGTCACTCCACCTTTGGTGCAGCAGAGTAGACCCCGGGTAACCCTTCGAATTAAATTAGGGTACCATAAGGTAGAAGCGCGCTGCAGTAGAAGAAGCGGAGCTCCGCTTCTTCTACTCTTTAAAGACGTGTCACGCGCATTACCCCAAATTTAATTCTTAGGGCCACGCTACCCCTCCAACTCTTTAAAGACGTAGAGCAATCCCGATGATTCTCTAAAGCGCGACACAGTTGGAGGAAGAAGCGTAGCCCCCTTTGGGGGCCACGCTTCTTCCTCCAACTCTTAAAAGACGCAGAGGCGGGGGGGGGGGGGGGTAAGTAAGTAAAAAAGGAATACCATAGGTTTTATTGATTGTATATTAAAATGGATAAGATTAAGCTAAAATTAAAGCGGTTTCAATCCAACCTAAGAAAGGTAATAATACTAAGAGATAAACAAAAAAGATTACAGTGCATATTTGTCCCATAAGAACAGTAGGTTCTGCTATTTCTTGACCTCCTAACCAAGTTAATAAGAAAACGTCAGCAACAAAGATCCAGAATAAACGTTCGTATATGACGCGAAAACGAGGAGATCCTACTTGTACAACACTTAAAAAAGGTAAGCTTATTAAACTGGCAAATACTAAACCAATCGCAATAACCCCTACAGCTTTATTAGGAATACTACGTAATATAGCATAAACCCACAAGAAATACCATTCGGGTACAATGTGTTGAGGTGTAGAATAAGGATTAGCTGGTATTAAATTATCGGGATGAGCTAAATATTCAGGATAGAAAAAGACTAAAATAGCAAACACTAATAATAAAAATAAAAGTGCTAATAAATCTTTACTAGCAAAATAAGTACCAAAATGAATAGTGCTGCTTTGAGTATTAATACCTAATGGATTAGTACTACCATATTGGTGTAATGCTGCGATATGAAAAATACTTAAACCAGCTAATATAAATGGTAAAGTGTAATGGAAACTATAAAAACGGTTTAAGGTTGGATGATCTATGCTGAAACCTCCTCATAACCAATGAACTATTTCCTTTCCTACAACGGGTATTACTGTAGCTAAACTTGTTATTACGGTCGCGCCCCAAAAAGACATTTGCTAAAACCCAACCCTAATTTAGTTAACAACTACTACCTGTCCCCGCTTAAATCCAGAAGCTAGTGGGGGCCCCCGATATGGGTAGGTTTCGAAGTTAAGGCCTTAGATTAGGGCCGTATACTTATTGTAAGCGACCTCACGACTCCCCTCTGGGTACCCGAGGCCCGCCTTCTGCGTCTTTAGAGAATAATAGTTATTGCTCTGGGCGCCCTCCGCGCTTCACGTCTTTAAAGCGCAGGTGAAGAAGCGGAGCCCCCCTTTGGGGGAACAAAGCATCCCGGGATGCTTTGTCACTCCACCAAGAATTAAATTAGGGTCCCAGGATGGTAAAGGCGCTACACGCACCCCGCGCTTTTTAGAATCATCGGAATTGCTGTGGTGCCCTCAGGGCACCTTAGCAGTTCCGATGATTCTAAAAAGCGCGTACCGTCCTGGGACCCTAATTTAATTCGAGGGGCTACAAAACTAGCGTCCTCCACTTCGTGTCCCTCCGCGTAGTGAGGGGACCTCGTCTGCTTGCAGACGAGGTCCCCTCACCTAGCGGAGGATCACCGAAACCCGCACCCCCCCACAGTGGGGGGGTGCGGGTTTCGGTGAGAGGGCTAGTTTTGGGCGCCTTTGGTGGAGTAGACCCCGGGTAACCCTTCGAATTAAATTTGGAGGTAGAAGCGCGCCACGCTTCTACCTCCAAATTTAATTCTTAGGGCCACGCTTCTTCACCTGCGCTTTAAAGACGTGAAGCGCGGAGGCCCGCCTGTGGCCCTCTGCTGCACCGTAGGTGTAGCAGCAGAGCCACGGCGTAACCTCTTGTTTTTTTTTTTATATTCGATATATCGAATAAAAAAAAAAGAGCGCAATAACTATTATTCTCTAAAGACGCAGCAGCAAGGCGGGCCTTTTTAAAGACGCAGCAGCAAGGCGGTCCAGCAGCAAAGCAGACCTGTGCCGCCAAAACATTACAGTTATGTATACATATATTTTAGTGAATATACGGTTTCTCGACTATACATTAAGCATCATTTCAGACACCCACCGATGACCTAGTCTGTAGCGATCGCACAAACAACCGACGGTCTTGTAAGTTATAAATATAATAAATAATAATTTTTATTATAACCAAGGCTACTTATTTTAACCGTTTTCACCAGCATCACCTAGGCTGCACCTCAAAACTAACATTGCCGTGCAACCTAAAGCGCCCTGTCGGGCGCTTAACTTAATATTTACTAACTTTTTGACCCAAGGGGCCCCAAAAAAGCCCCAAGAATTAAATTTGGGTCCCTGACCGGTAAGTGTGCGTCGCACCTCCGCGTCTTTAGAGAATTGGAGAGGCAAAGGAGCCCCCTAAAGGGGGTCACTTTGCCTCTCCAATTCTCTAAAGACGCATCACGTCTTTAAAGAGTAGGTGAAGAAGCGGAGCCCCCAAAGGGGGGCTCCGCTTCTTCACCTACTCTTTAAAGACGTGTACCGGTCAGGGACCCAAATTTAATTCGTGGGGTTACCAAAAATATTCCTCTACAAAGTGGAGGGGGGTCCCTCCACTCTGTGGAGGAGCTTTTTTGGTAACCCCCGCGAATTAAATTAGGCCCCCTGACAGGTATGCGCGCGCCGCGCACCAAGAATTAAATTGGGGTTCCCGGACGTAAAAGTGCGAAGCGCACCAAGAATTAAATTGGGGTCCCCAGACGGTAACGCGTCTTTAGAGAATTGGAGAGGCAAAGTGACCCCCCTTTAGGGGGCTCCTTTGCCTCTCCAATTCTCTAAAGACGCACTTACTGTCGGGGACCCCAATTTAATTCGCGGTGTTACAAAACTAGCACCCTCCGCGAAGCGGAGGGCTTGTTTTGGGCCACGTAACGCCCGGGAACCCCAATTTAATTCGCGGTGTTACAAAACTAGCACCCTCTCACCGAAACCCGCTACCCCCCACAGTGGGGGGGGTGCGGGTTTCGGTGATCCTCCGCTAGGTGAGGGGACCTCGTCTGCTTGCAGACGAGGTCCCCTCACTACGCGGAGGGACCTCGTCTGCTTGCAGACGAGGTCCCCTCACTACGCGGAGGGACACGTAGTGGAGGGCTAGTTTTGGGCCACTTACCTGTCAGGGGGCCTAATTTAATTCTGGGGGCCCGCCTTGCTGCTGCGTCTTTAAAGAGTTGAAGCACAGCAGAAGGGTCCCCAAAGGGGGAACCCCGGGGTCACCCCACCTTTGGTGGGGTAGACCCCGGGTAACCCTTCGAATTAAATTTGGGTCCCATAAGGTAGAAGCGCGTCTGCGTCTTTAAAGAGTTGGAGAAGAAGCGGAGCCCCCTAAGGGGGCCTCGCTTCTTCTCCAACTCTTTAAAGACGCTGCGCGCATTACCCCAAATTTAATTCTTAGGGCTCCGCTTCTTTGGGGACCCTTCTGCTGTGCTTCAACTCTTTAAAGACGTGTTGCGGCCCTTCTCCGCTTTGCAGCTTTGCTGCTCTGCTGCTCCCCTTTAAAGACGTGTACCGGTCAGGGGCCCTAATTTTAGTAAATAAACCTCTATTCCTTTTGTGAGTTGCTAGAGGATAACCAATGAGGTTCATAGTTTAGTACCCATTGTTTTTAAGTTCGATTATACTTTACAATCAATGCCCCCAGAATTAAATTAGGGGCTTAATGCATAAAGTTAATATAGAGTTAAAGATATACTTAATTTATAAAGTCACCTAATTTATAATGCATTGATTTGTGCAAATAGGGTTTAACCAACGTCGCAAATTTTGGCATATCTTCACGGATAACGCGTCACGTCTTTAAAGAGTAGCAACAGAGCAGAGCCCCCTAAAGGGGGAACCCCGGGGTCACCCCACCAAGAATTAAATTAGGGTCCCAGGATGGTAAAGGCGCTACACGCACCCCGCGCTTTTTAGAATCATCGGAATTGCTGTGGTGCCCTCAGGGCACCTTAGCAGTTCCGATGATTCTAAAAAGCGCGTACCGTCCTGGGACCCTAATTTAATTCGAGGGGCTACAAAACTAGCATCCTCCACTTCGTGTCCCTCCGCGTAGTGAGGGGACCTCGTCTGCTTGCAGACGAGGTCCCCTCACCTAGCGGAGGATCACCGAAACCCGCACCCCCCCACTGTGGGGGGTAGCGGGTTTCGGTGAGAGGGCTAGTTTTGGGCGCCTTTGGTGGGGTAGACCCCGGGTAACCCTTCGAATTAAATTTGGGTCCCATAAGGTAGAAGCGCGTCTGCGTCTTTAAAGAGTTGGAGAAGAAGCGGAGCCCCCTAAGGGGGCCTCGCTTCTTCTCCAACTCTTTAAAGACGCTGCGCGCATTACCCCAAATTTAATTCGAAGGGCTCTGCTCTGTTGCTACTCTTTAAAGACGCAGTACGCTTTAGAGAATCATCGGGATTGCTTGGAGCCCTGAGGGAACCCCGGGGTCACTCCACCTTTGGTGGAGGAGACCCCGGGTAACCCTTCGAATAAAATTAGGGTCCCAGACGGTAACCCGCTTTTTAGAATCATCGGAATTGCTGTGGTGCCCTCAGGGCACCTTAGCAATTCCGATGATTCTAAAAAGCGCGATGCGCGTGTAGCGCTTCCGCGTCTTTAGAGAAACTGTGCGATAGCCCCGGGGCCCTCGGGGCTCTTGGGCTATCGCACAGTTTCTCTAAAAAGCGGGTTACCGTCTGGGACCCAAATTTTATTCTTAGGGCGCTCTAGCAATCCCGATGATTCTCTAAAGCGTGGAAACGCATATACTTTTGACGTATTTTAAAAGAAGCTAAAGTGATATCATGATTTTCTTTTAAAGCACGCATTAATATAGTTAATGATTCTTGATTAAAACTGTCAGTACAGAACGCTGTACTACCATTATACACATATACATCGTCGGCCATTCATGTAGCTATGGCAAGAGCATCCAAAAAAGGTATGATTTGTACGCTTATAACTTCAAGAGGTCAATTTGGGTACCAGATGGTAGAGGCGTAGCCCCCAGAATTAAATTTGGGTCCCTGACCGGTATAAGCGTTACACGCACCCCGCGCTTTTTAGAATCATCGGAATTGCTGTGGTGCCCTCAAGGCACCTTAGCAATTCCGATGATTCTAAAAAGCGCGTACCGGTCAGGGACCCAAATTTAATTCGCGGGGGTTACCAAAAAAGCTCCTCCACAGAGTAGAGGGACCCCCCTCCACTTTGTAGAGGAATATTTTTGGTAACCCCACGAATTAAATTTGGGTCCCTGACCGGTACACGTCTTTAAAGAGTAGGTGAAGAAGCGGAGCCCCCCTTTGGGGGCTCCGCTTCTTCACCTACTCTTTAAAGACGTGATGCGTCTTTAGAGAATTGGAGAGGCGAAGTGACCCCCCTAAAGGGGGGTACTTCGCCTCTCCAATTCTCTAAAGACGCGGAGGTGCGACGCACACTTACCGGTCAGGGACCCAAATTTAATTCTTGGGGCTTTTTTGGGGTACCGTCTGGGGCCCAAATTGGGTGAATACCGCCCTGCCCTCACCTACTGTGAGGAGCAGGGCGGTATTCACCCCTCGCACAAAATTAGGGCCCCAGACGGTAAGGGTGCTTCGCACTTTACCGTCTGGGACCCTAATTTTGTGCTTGGAGCTCGAGAAGTTACGCCGCGGCTCCTCCACCTACGGTGGAGGGCCGCTACACGCTTTAGAGAATAATCGGGATTGCGCTCTTTTTTTTTTTATTCGATATATCGAATATAAAAAAAAAACAAGAGGCAATCCCGATTATTCTCTAAAGCGCGAGGCGGGCCTTTAGTTTTAGTAGAATCATAAAATAACTCGTGTAAAATTACATGTAATGGATGCGAGTACGTATTGAACTTATAAGAAGAATAAGACTTATTATTAGTCTTCAATACTGCTGTTTTAAGAACAGGTTTAACTGAACTGCAAAATTTATTGCTAGAAAAAATATCATGTAACCAAAATAACCACTCCAAGAGGTCAATTTGAGTACCAGGCGGTAGAGGCTACGCCCCCAGAATTAAATTTGGGTCCCTGACCGGTAAGTGTGCGCCGCACCTCCGCGTCTTTAGAGAATTGGAGAGGCGAAGTACCCCCCTTTAGGGGGGTCACTTCGCCTCTCCAATTCTCTAAAGACGCATCTACCGGTCAGGGACCCAAATTTAATTCGCGGGGGTTACCAAAAATGCTCCTCCACAAAGTGGAGGGCATTTTTGGGGCCCCTTAACGCCTGGGGCTCAAATTGAGCTCGAGGAGTTACGCCGCGGCTCCTCCACCTTAGGTGGAGGGCCGCTGCACGTCTTTAAAGAGGCCCGCCCGCGGCCCGCCACCGTAGGTGTAGGGCCGCGGGCGGGCCTCTTTAAAGACGTGGTGCGCTTTAGAGAATCATCGGGGTAGCACAGGAGCTCCTGTGCTTCTTGGGGCCCGATGATTCTCTAAAGCGCGAGGCGGGCCTCCGCGTGTACACTTGATTGCTTAAAAGTTAAACGCGCGTTTTGTCCACGTTTTTCTATATGAGCATCACCGAGTAAGGAGCCTATTGCAACGCTAAGTAGGGGCCCCAAAAATGCCCCAAGAATTAAATTTGGGTCCCTGACCGGTAGAGGTGCGACGCACCAAGAATTAAATCGGGGTCCCAGGACGGTTGCGCGTCTTTAGAGAATTGGAGAGGCAAAGTGACCCCCCTTTAGGGGGCTCCTTTGCCTCTCCAATTCTCTAAAGACGCGGTGCGGAGCGCACGTACTGTCCTGGGACCCCGATTTAATTCGCGGTGTTACAAAACTAGCACCCTCTCACCGAAACCCGCTACCCCCCACAGTGGGGGGGGTGCGGGTTTCGGTGATCCTCCGCTAGGTGAGGGGACCTCGTCTGCTTGCAGACGAGGTCCCCTCACTACGCGGAGGGACACGCAGTGGAGGGCTAGTTTTGGGCCACACTTGCCGGTCAGGGACCCAAATTTAATTCTGGGGGTAGGACTAATAGAAATAGATACTCCATTAATTATAATTTGTTTGTTTTTAAGAAAATAATTTAAAGAATTGCTAAATTTTGTATTTAAGCTATTAACTACACATAGACTTAGTGAGCAATTCTTACCTATATTAAAATCAATTGAAAAGCATTTGAGGCCAATAAGCTCACCTCAAGGCAGCACGTACAAACACCAACCTTGACACGCCTGTTTTTGTCTAGAGGCCCGCCTCCACCTACGGTGGAGGAGTAAACTCTAAAAGAAACGCTTCTTCGTGTTAAGAAGGGCCCGGCTCCAAGAGGTCAATTAGGGTCACAGAAGGTAGAAGCGGTACGCTCTTACCTTCTGGGACCCTAATTGGGTGAATACCGCCCTGCCCTCACCTACTGTGAGGAGCAGGGCGGTATTCACCCCTCGCACAAAATTAGGGTCCCAGACGGTAAGGGTGCTTCGCACTTCGCGTCTTTAGAGAATTGGAGAGGCAAAGGAGCCCCCTAAAAGGGGGTCACTTTGCCTCTCCAATTCTCTAAAGACGCGTTACCGTCTGGGACCCTAATTTTGTGCTTGGAGCTCGAGGAGTTACGCCGCGGCTCCTCCACTGTAGGTGGAGGGCCGCAGGCGGGCCTCCAAGCAGCCCGCCTCCACGCTTTAGAGAAACAGCGGGATAGCCCCAAGAGGTCAATTTGGGTACCAAATTTAATTCTTGGGGCATTTTTGGGGTACCGTCTGGGATCCAAATTGGGTGAATACCGCCCCTCGAATTAAATTAGGGTCCCAGAAGGTAAGTGCGCGTACTTCGTCTTTAAAGAGTTGGAGAAGAAGCGGAGCCCCCTAAGGGGGCCTCGCTTCTTCTCCAACTCTTTAAAGACGCTTCGCGCTTTTACCTTCTGGGACCCTAATTTTATTCTTGGGGCGGTATTCACCCCTCGCACAAAATTAGGGTCCCAGACGGTAAGGGTGCTTCGCACTTCGCGTCTTTAGAGAATTGGAGAGGCAAAGGAGCCCCCTAAAAGGGGGTCACTTTGCCTCTCCAATTCTCTAAAGACGCGTTACCGTCTGGGACCCTAATTTAGTGCTTGGACCTCGAGGGGGTTACGCCGCGGCCCCTCCACCTACGGTGGAGGGCCGCAGTGCGCTTTAGAGAATCATCGGGGTAGCACAGGAGCTCCTGTGCTATCCCAATGATTCTCTAAAGCGCGAGGCGGGCCCCGGGAGCCCAGAGGGCCCCTGGGCTATCCCGCTGTTTCTCTAAAGCGTGCAGCAGAGCCGCGGCGTAACTACTCGAGCTCCAAGCAGCCGGGCCCCTTGGACCTAATTATAAAGGCCTTCTTAAGCTATCAAGGTATGTACTTTAACAATATTAAAGCCTTGTATTTAGTTACTTCAAGAGGTCAATTTGGGTACCAGAAGGTAGAGGCGGTACGCCATTTCCTTCTGGGGCCCAAATTGGGTGAATACCGCCCCTCGAATAAAATTAGGGTCCCAGAAGGTAAGTGCGCGTACTTCGTCTTTAAAGAGTTGGAGAAGAAGCGGAGCCCCCTAAGGGGGCCTCGCTTCTTCTCCAACTCTTTAAAGACGCTTCGCGCTTTTACCTTCTGGGACCCTAATTTTATTCTTGGGGCGGTATTCACCCCTCGCACTAAATTAGGGTCCCAGACGGTAAGGGTGCTTCGCACTTCGCGTCTTTAGAGAATTGGAGAGGCAAAGGAGCCCCCTAAAAGGGGGTCACTTTGCCTCTCCAATTCTCTAAAGACGCGTTACCGTCTGGGACCCTAATTTTGTGCTTGGAGCTCGAGAAGTTACGCCGCGGCTCCTCCACCAACGGTGGAGGGCCGCTACACGCTTTAGAGAAAAAGCGGTATTGCCTCCAAGAGGTCAATTTGGGTACCAGAAGGTAGAGGCGTAGCCCCTACCGTCTGGGACCCAAATTGACCTCGAGGAGGCAATACCGCTTTTTCTCTAAAGCGCGAGGCGGGCCTTCTTACTATAAGGATTTGGAAGAAGATACTAAAAGGTGGTTCGACTGTACATTAAGCATCTTATAAATAAGACACCCATCGATGAGCCAGTCTGTAGCGATCCCAATTAAAGAAAGATATGCAGGTCTTTCCAAGGTTTAGGAACCGACGGTCTGAAGATTGAAACAAATCTCTTTAACCGTTTTCATCAATGTCGCATCGCTTTACCTCGAGAAGGTTACGTCGCGGCTCTGCTGCACCAAGAATTAAAAGTGGGTCCCCCGCAGGTAAAGGCGCATATACGCTTTAGAGAATCATCGGGATTGCTAGGAGCCCTGAGGGAACCCCGGGGTCACTCCACCTTTGGTGGAGGAGACCCCGGGTAACCCTTCGAATAAAATTTGGGTCCCAGACGGTAACCCGCTTTTTAGAATCATCGGAATTGCTGTGGTGCCCTCAGGGCACCTTAGCAATTCCGATGATTCTAAAAAGCGCGATGCGCGTGTAGCGCTTCCGCGTCTTTAGAGAAACTGTGCGATAGCCCCGGGGCCCTCGGGGCTCTTGGGCTATCGCACAGTTTCTCTAAAAAGCGGGTTACCGTCTGGGACCCAAATTTTATTCTTAGGGCGCTCTAGCAATCCCGATGATTCTCTAAAGCGTGACGCGCGCTTACCTTCGGGGACCCACTTTTAATTCGCGGGGCTACAAAACAAACCCTCTCACCGAAACCCGCTACCCCCCACAGAGGGGGGGGTGCGAGTTTCGGTGAGAGGGTTTGTTTTGGGCGCCTACGGTGCAGCAGAGGGCCGGGGACCCAAAACCCACCCCACGAATTAAATTTGAGTAACACGTCTGGGACTCAAATTTAATTCGTGGGGTTACCAAAAATGTTCCTCTCGCCGAAACCCGCTTCTTGGGGACCCACACAGTGGGTCCCCGAGAAGCGGGTTTCGGTGAGAGGCGCAGGTTTTGTAACCCTTCGAGCGCTCTTTGCGTCTTTAGAGAATTGGCGGGGCAAAGTAGACCCTAAAGGGTCTACTTTGCCCCGCCAATTCTCTAAAGACGCTTAGGGCGGGCCCCCAGAATTAAATTAGGCCCCCTGACAGGTAAGTGCGCGGCGCGCGCATACCTGTCAGGGGGCCTAATTTAATTCGCGGGGGTTACCAAAAAAGCTCCTCCACAGAGTGGAGGGCTTTTTTGGGGCCCCTTTCAGCTTACTAAAGGTAAAAAGATACTATGGATTAAACATTCAACTAAATTCTGAATAAAGGCTAGTTTAAGTGTTCTCTAATTTGTATTTAAGGAAATAAAGATTCTTAAAGGGGCCCCAAAAAAGCCCTCCACTCTGTGGAGGAGCTTTTTTGGTAACCCCCGCGAATTAAATTAGGCCCCCTGACAGGTAAAGACGCAGACGCGCACTTACCTGTCAGGGGGCCTAATTTAATTCTGGGGGCTTCGGTGAGGTATTAAGGTGTTTACGAATAGTTTTTCGGCAACATTTAAAGAAGCGGCTCCAAGAGGTCCAAGCTGCCGCCCGGGCAAGCAGCGTAGCTTATTGCCCGGGCGGCTGCTTGGAGCTCGAGGAGTTACGCCGCGGCTCCTCCACCGTAGGTGAAGGGCCGCTGCACGTCTTTAAAGAGGCCCGCCCGCGGCCCGCCACCGTAGGTGTAGGGCCGCGGGCGGGCCTCTTTAAAGACGTGGTGCGCTTTAGAGAATCATCGGGCCCCAAGAAGCACAGGAGCTCCTGTGCTTCTTGGGGCCCGATGATTCTCTAAAGCGCGAGGCGGGCCTCATCTCTATGATTGAATCATATTCTGAAACAAGCTTATTATTTAAATCAAAAACTTGTATTTTTTTAGCTTTATGTGAAAATAGGTATTGTTGATTCTTTTCTAAATATGTCTTCTTAAATTCTGGATCCTTAAACATTTCCTTTCTAGTCTCACTTAATTTTCTTTTTGTTTCCTCTGATAATAATTTTCCTCTATTTAAGGCCCTAAGAATTAAATTTGGGTCCCAGACGGTACACGTCGTGTACCGTCTGGGACCCAAATTTAATTCGAAGGGTTACCCGGGGTCTCCTCCACCTTTGGTGGAGTGACCCCGGGGTCTCCTCCACCTTTGGTGGAGTGACCCCGGGGTTCCCCTATTTGGTCCCGACGTGCCTGCATGGTCGGCACCGACCATGCAGGTGCTTGAGAATAATTTAACTGCATCTTTTCCTTGGTATCTTCATTATGAGAATATCCTAAAGAGGAACCGCCTATCTTTAAAAAATTATACTCAGGGTTGAATGTTTGAATATAATAAGTTTCCCTCGACAATAACTTTAGATGCGCTTGGCGCAAATCTTCTTTATGTACGAAACCTGGAAAATACTCTAGGATTAAAAAACTAAAACACTCTAAACCATATTTTTGTATGGCGCGTTGTAATCGCACATTACTTCCTGTACCGTGAATACAATGATTACGAAATCGTGCGTTTATTCGATCAGAAGAAGCACTTCCAATGTAAGAGTTGCCCAAAACTAGTCCTCCACTAAGTGGAGGCGCCTGTTTTGTAACACCTCGAATTAAATTGGGGTCCCCTACGGTAACACGCTTTAGAGAGCCAACGGGATTGCTAGGTGCCCTGAAGGCGTCCTCCACGTCTTTAGAGAATTGGAGAGGCAAAGGAGCCCCCCTAAAGGGGGGCACTTTGCCTCTCCAATTCTCTAAAGCGTGTAGCGGCCCTCCACCGTAGGTGGAGGAGCCGCGGCGTAACTCCTCGAGCTCAATTTGAGCCCCAGACGGTAAGGGGCCCCAAAAATGCCCTCCACTTTGTGGAGGAGCATTTTTTGGTAACCCCCGCGAATTAAATTTGGGTCCCTGACCGGTAAGTGTGCGCCGCACCTCCGCGTCTTTAGAGAATTGGAGAGGCGAAGTACCCCCCTTTAGGGGGGTCACTTCGCCTCTCCAATTCTCTAAAGACGCATCTACCGGTCAGGGACCCAAATTTAATTCTGGGGGCGTAGCCTCTACCGTCTGGGTACTCAAATTGACCTCTTGGAGTTGGAGGGGTAGCGTGGCTCCGCTACCCCTCCAACTCGTATTGCAATCCCGATGATTCTCTAATGTGTTTCGCACCTCTACCTTCCTGGGACCCCAATTTAATTCTTGGTGTTGAGTTATATTGTTTATCACACAGTAAATACCTGCTTTATGCCTATTTTCTTTTCTAATGCGCAATTGGGTTTCAATCAAATGAAGATCTTTATAACGTTTTACAAAAGGAACACTAAATATAGTAGCTAGTTCGGCGTAATCAGATTCGAAATGAATAGTCCATGTACGGCTATGTTGGTAACCAATGAAGGCTGTTATAATCATTAATAATAAAATAACTACACCCACTATCCATACTAATTCACGTGGTTGGTTACCACTGCTATAATAAATTCCACGTAAAACATGTAAATATACTACAGTGAAAAATAAACTAGCCCCATTAGCATGGGTATAGCGTAAAATTAAACCGGATGGTACATCTACCATTAAATGTTGGACACTAGCAAAGGCATGATCTACATGACCTACGTAGTGACAAGCAAGTAATATACCTGTAATCATTTGACTACCTAATAAGATTCCGGATAAAGAACCCCAACTCCAATTCCAATTAAGGTTCATTGGTGTTGGATATACTCCTAAATGGTTTTGTAATAACTTCAAAACTTGTACTCTATTATGTAAACGCATGTATATTTATTATGTAAAAGGACCGCCTCCACGCTTCACGTCTTTAACACGTCTTTAACACGTCTTTAACACGTCTTTAACACGTCTTTAACACGTCTTTAACACGTCTTTAACACGTCTTTAACACGTCTTTAACACGTCTTTAACACGTCTTTAACACGTCTTTAACACGTCTTTAACACGTCTTTAACACGTCTTTAACACGTCTTTAACACGTCTTTAACACGTCTTTAACACGTCTTTAACACGTCTTTAACACGTCTTTAACACGTCTTTAAAGCGCAGGTGAAGAAGCGTGGCCCCCAAAGGGGGGCTCCGCTTCTTCACCTGCGCTTTAAAGACGTGAAGCGCAGGTGAAGAAGCGTGGCCCCCAAAGGGGGGCTCCGCTTCTTCACCTGCGCTTTAAAGACGTGAAGCGCAGGTGAAGAAGCGTGGCCCCCAAAGGGGGGCTCCGCTTCTTCACCTGCGCTTTAAAGACGTGAAGCGCAGGTGAAGAAGCGTGGCCCCCAAAGGGGGGCTCCGCTTCTTCACCTGCGCTTTAAAGACGTGAAGCGCAGGTGAAGAAGCGTGGCCCCCAAAGGGGGGCTCCGCTTCTTCACCTGCGCTTTAAAGACGTGAAGCGCAGGTGAAGAAGCGTGGCCCCCAAAGGGGGGCTCCGCTTCTTCACCTGCGCTTTAAAGACGTGAAGCGCAGGTGAAGAAGCGTGGCCCCCAAAGGGGGGCTCCGCTTCTTCACCTGCGCTTTAAAGACGTGAAGCGCAGGTGAAGAAGCGTGGCCCCCAAAGGGGGGCTCCGCTTCTTCACCTGCGCTTTAAAGACGTGAAGCGCAGGTGAAGAAGCGTGGCCCCCAAAGGGGGGCTCCGCTTCTTCACCTGCGCTTTAAAGACGTGAAGCGCAGGTGAAGAAGCGGAGCCCCCCTTTGGGGGAACAAAGCATCCCGGGATGCTTTGTCACTCCACCAAGAATTAAATTAGGGTCCCAGGATGGTAAAGGCGCTACACGCACCCCGCGCTTTTTAGAATCATCGGAATTGCTGTGGTGCCCTCAGGGCACCTTAGCAGTTCCGATGATTCTAAAAAGCGCGTACCGTCCTGGGACCCTAATTTTATTCTTGGTGGAGTAGACCCCGGGTAACCCTTCGAATTAAATTTGGAGGTAGAAGCGCGCCACGCTTCTACCTCCAAATTTAATTCTTAGGGCCACGCTTCTTCACCTACTCTTTAAAGACGTGATGCGTCTTTAGAGAAACTGTGGGCCCCAAGAGGCCCAGGGGCCCGCAGGGCTCCCGGGCTATCCCACAGGCCCTCAGGGCTCCCGGGCCTCTTGGGGCCCACAGTTTCTCTAAAGACGCGGAAGCGCTATACGTCTTTAGAGAATTGGAGGGACAAAGGAGCCCCCTAAAGGGGGTCACTTTGTCCCTCCAATTCTCTAAAGACGAGAAGCGCATCACGTCTTTAAAGAGTAGGTGAAGAAGCGTGGCCCCCAAAGGGGGGCTCCGCTTACTCTTTAAAGACGTGTACCGTCCGGGGCCCTAATTTAATTCTTAGGGCTCCTTTGCCGCTCCAATTCTCTAAAGACGCTGACGCGTCCGGGGGCCCCAATTTAATTCGCGGTGTTACAAAACTAGCACCCTCTCACCGAAACCCGCTACCCCCCACAGTGGGGGGGGTGCGGGTTTCGGTGGTCCTCCGCTAGGTGAGGGGACCTCGTCTGCTTGCAGACGAGGTCCCCTCACTACGCGGAGGGACACTTAGTGGAGGCGCAGGTTTTGTAACCCTTCGAGCGCAATTTGGGTCCCAGAAGGTAGAGGCGCTTCCACGCATTAACACGTCTTTAAAGCGCAGGTGAAGAAGCGGAGCCCCCCTTTGGGGGCCACGCTTCTTCACCTGCGCTTTAAAGACGTGTTAATGCGTCTTTAGAGAGTTGGAGAGGCAAAGGAGCCCCCTAAAGGGGGTCACTTTGCCTCTCCAACTCTCTAAAGACGCGGAGAAACAGCGGGATAGCCCGGGAGCCCAGAGGGCCCCTGGGCTATCCCGCTGTTTCTCTAAAGCGCGCTGCGTCTTTAAAGAGTAGAAGAAGCGGAGCCCCCTAAGGGGGCTCCGCTTCTTCTACTCTTTAAAGACGTGTCACGCTTCTGCCTTCTGGGACCCAAATTGCGCTCTTTGCGTCTTTAGCACGTCTTTAACACGTCTTTAAAGCGCAGGTGAAGAAGCGTGGCCCCCAAAGGGGGGCTCCGCTTCTTCACCTGCGCTTTAAAGACGTGAAGCGCAGGTGAAGAAGCGTGGCCCTAAGAATTAAATTTGGAGGTAATGCGCTTCTCGTCTTTAGAGAATTGGAGGGACAAAGTGACCCCGGGGAACCCCGGGGTCACCCCCACCTTTGGTGGGGGTGACCCCGGGTAACCCTTCGAATAAAATTTGGGTCCCATAAGGTAGAAGCGCGTGGCGCGCATTACCTTATGGGACCCAAATTTTATTCTTAGGGCTCCTTTGTCCCTCCAATTCTCTAAAGACGTGAAGCGCTTCTACCTCCAAATTTAATTCGAAGGGTTACCCGGGGTCTACTCCACCAAAGGTGGAGTGACAAAGCATCCCGGGATGCTTTGTTCCCCCAAAGGGGGGCTCCGCTTCTTCACCTGCGCTTTAAAGACGTGTTAGAGACGCATAGGGCGGGGTTAGTACACCAGAGGTGCACTAACCCCGCCCTAAAAGTGGAACCAAGTAAGCATAGATTATAACACAAAAGGTTTAATATAAAATAGAGGCGCGAAAAACAGAAAGATTACACAGAAAGAAGTTAATTTAATATTTAAATCTAATACGCTATAACCATATGTACGAGTCTCTATACCCATATTATGACCCATACCTATAACATTATTAGAGTTTTGATTTTTACCCATACTAAATAAACGGAAAACACGTAAATAATAAACTAAGGATAATCCAGTACAGAATAAAGAAATTATCAATAAACCTAGATATGGTCCGGACATTGCTCCTGTAGCAACACTATTAAAAATCCAAGCTTTTCCAAAAAAACCAGCTAATGGGGGTAATCCAGCTAAGCTTACAGCTAAGATACCAAATAATCTTTTATCACTATTATTCCATAATAATAACATCGTTATTATATAGATGGTTAAATGTTGCAATAATGAATGAAATCCTGCGGTTTCTACAGCTAAAAGAAGTAAACCAATTTCATTTACAGTACTATAAGCAAATAAAGAACGTAATGTAGGTTGACTATATGCACCAAAGCATCCTATAATCATTGAAAAGGCTACAAAGATTAAAATTGTAAAGTCAGTCCAGACCGAATGCCATGTAGATATCCAAAAACCAAATAAGCTTAATTTTGGTGCTGTGGATATATACATTAATAATTGACGTTTTACTCCACTATAAATATCTATCATTCATAAATGTAAAGGAGCTCCTCCTAATTTAAACATTAAAGCTAATAATATTAATAATTGAGGTATTACATCCATTAAACCAGCGGAGCTATCAACACCAAAAGAATTTGAAGTTAATGGTCCCCAGCTAAGCGTTGTTATACCTGTGCGTAAATATAAAGCTGAAAACCAAAATAAAAGCACTCCTGATGAAAATGCACTTAGTAATAAATATTTAATAGAGGCTTCTACTCCAGCTAATGGTCTACTACCAATTACTTTAGGGCCCTGTCCATTAAAATGCGTATTGCCGTTTTCCGTATGGGGAGTACCGGGTAGCGTAGAGGTAGGTACATTGTATTTAAGTACTCGGGGTTGTAAACCGCATAATACTAAAAAGCAAAAGTTTTGCACTTCTAAGCAAATATAAAAGCTGACTAAATCGCAACTATGCAACATAAATAATTGACCTATAAAAGCTAATAATAATAATAATATTGATTCAAAACTTCTGAAAGATTGCATTATTACAACCGTTAACAAAATTAGTAAAACATCAATACCATTATTATAGGGATAAGCTAATAATCCTGCTATATTACTAGTTGATAAACCTAAAAACAAGTCAACATTACTTAAACTGCCTAATAATAACATTACGGGTCATAAACGACTAAAAAAGTAAACATCACTTAAATATAAATTTACATATTTTAAAGATACGCCTGATTCCCGTACTTGCTCATTACTAAAGACACTATTCATACTTAGACTAAATAAACCATAAAGAATGATAGAAATCAATCCTATTATGAGCGACAATTCTGATAGAGAACACCATAACATTTATAATTATATAGATACCCCGGAGCCGTCCAAGCGGCTAAAAAAGACGTAATAAACAAAGGGGCCCCAAAAAAGCCCCAAGAATTAAATTTGGGTCCCTGACCGGTAAGTGTGGCCCAAAACTAGCCCTCCACTGCGTGTCCCTCCGCGTAGTGAGGGGACCTCGTCTGCAAGCAGACGAGGTCCCCTCACCTAGCGGAGGATCACCGAAACCCGCACCCCCCCCACTGTGGGGGGGGTAGCGGGTTTCGGTGAGAGGGTGCTAGTTTTGTAACACCGCGAATTAAATCGGGGTCCCAGGACAGTACGTGCGCTCCGCACCGCGTCTTTAGAGAATTGGAGAGGCAAAGGAGCCCCCTAAAGGGGGGTCACTTTGCCTCTCCAATTCTCTAAAGACGCGCAACCGTCCTGGGACCCCGATTTAATTCTTGGTGCGTCGCACCTCCGCGTCTTTAGAGAATTGGAGAGGCAAAGGAGCCCCCTAAAGGGGGTCACTTTGCCTCTCCAATTCTCTAAAGACGCGAAGGCGGCCCGCCCGGTACAATCTGCGTAGCGTGTTGCGGCCTTTTTTTTGCCTCACACTCCAAAGGTGTTCCTCTCACCGAAAACCGCTACCCCCCATAGTGGGGTGCGGGTTTCGGTGATCCTCCGCTAGGTGAGGGGGCCTCGTCTGCTTGCAGGCGAGGTACGCGGAGGGACACGTAGTGGAGGGACACCAAAACCCACCCTCACACCAAAAACCCGCTCCTCCACTATGTGGTGGGCGGGTTTTTGGGGTACCTCCCACCGAAACCCGCTACCCCACATAGTGGGGTAGCGGGTTTCGGTGAGAGGGCCATTTTTAGTAACCCCACGAATGAAATTTGGGTCCCTGACGGTACACGTCTTTAAAGAGTAGGTGAAGAAGCGGAGCCCCCCTTTGGGGGCTCCGCTTCTTCACCTACTCTTTAAAGACGTGATGCGTTTTTAGAGAATTGGAGAGGCAAAGTGATCCCCTTTAGGGGGGACCCCGGAGTCTCCCCCACCTTTGGTGGGGGAGACTCCGGGTAACCCTTCGAATTAAAATAGGGTAGAAGCGCTTCACGTCTTTAGAGAATTGGAGGGACAAAGGAGCCCCCTAAAGGGGGTCACTTTGTCCCTCCAATTCTCTAAAGACGAGAAGCGCATTACCCTAATTTAATTCTTAGGGCTCCAAGAGGTCAATTAGGGTCACAGAAGGTAGAAGCGGCACGCTCTTACCTTCTGGGACCCTAATTGGGTGAATACCGCCCTGCCCTCACCTACTGTGAGGAGCAGGGCGGTATTCACCCCCTCGCACAAAATTAGGGTCCCAGACGGTAAGGGTGCTTCGCACTTCGCGTCTTTAGAGAATTGGAGAGGCAAAGGAGCCCCCTAAAAGGGGGTCACTTTGCCTCTCCAATTCTCTAAAGACGCGTTACCGTCTGGGACCCTAATTTTGTGCTTGGAGCTCGAGGAGTTACGACGCGGCTCCTCCACTGTAGGTGCAGCAGAGGGCCGCTACACGTCTTTTAAGAGTTGGAGGAAGAAGCGTAGCCCCCTTTGGGGGAACAAAGCATCCCGGGATGCTTTGTCACTCCACCTTTGGTGGAGTAGACCCCGGGTAACCCTTCGAATTAAATTTGGAGGTAGAAGCGCTTCACGTCTTTAGAGAATTGGAGGGACAAAGGAGCCCTAAGAATAAAATTTGGGTCCCATAAGGTAATGCGCGCCACGCGCTTCTACCTTATGGGACCCAAATTTTATTCGAAGGGTTACCCGGGGTCACCCCCACCAAAGGTGGGGGTGACCCCGGGGTCACTTTGTCCCTCCAATTCTCTAAAGACGAGAAGCGCATTACCTCCAAATTTAATTCTTAGGGCCACGCTTCTTCCTCCAACTCTTAAAAGACGCAGAGGCGGGCCTCCTTTGCCTCTCCAATTCTCTAAAGACGCGTCTTTAGAGAATCATAGGGATTGCTCCAAGAGATCAATTTGAGTACCAGACGGTAGCCCGCTTTAGAGAATCAGCGGGATTGCTTAGGTGCCCTACGGGCGTCCTCAACGTCTTTAAAGAGTAGCGTGGCCCCAAAGGGGGCCACGCTACGTAAAGCAATCCCGCTTTAGAGAATCAGCGGGATTGCTTAGGTGCCCTATGGGCGTCCTCAACGTCTTTAAAGAGTAGCGTGGCCCTAAGAATTAAATTTGGGCCCCATAAGGTAATGCGCGTACACGTCTTTAAAGAGTTGGAGAAGAAGCGAGGCCCCCTTAGGGGGCTCCGCTTCTTCTCCAACTCTTTAAAGACGCAGCGCGCTTGTACCTTATGGGACCCAAATTTAATTCGAAGGGTTACCCGGGGTCTACTCCACCAAAGGCGGAGTGACAAAGCATCCCGGGATGCTTTGTTCCCCCTTTGGGGCCACGCTACTCTTTAAAGACGTAAAGCAATCCCGCTTAAGAGAATCAGCGGGATTCTCTTAAGCGGGCTACCGTCTGTTACTCTTGAAGGCTAATACTGCTCACCTTATTAAAAGATTAGAGGTAACATTCATTTTTAATTTTATAACCCAAGCCTCCAAGCTCAAAATTAGGGCCCCAGACGGAAAAGTGGCCCCAAAAATGCTCCTCTCACCGAAACCCGCACCCCCACTGTGTGGGGGTAGCGGGTTTCGGTGAGAGGAATATTTTTGGTAACCCCACGAATTAAATTTGGGTCCCTGACGCGGCACGTCTTTAAAGAGTAGGTGAAGAAGCGGAGCCCCCCTTTGGGGGCCACGCTTCTTCACCTACTCTTTAAAGACGTAGTGCGTCTTTAGAGAATTGGAGAGGCGAAGTGACCCCCTAAAGGGGGAACCCCGGGGTCACCCCCACCTTTGGTGGGGTAGACCCCGGGTAACCCTTCGAATTAAATTTGGGTCCCATAAGGTAGAAGCGCGTGGCGCGCATTACCTTATGGGACCCAAATTTAATTCTTAGGGCTCCTTTGCCTCTCCAATTCTCTAAAGACGTAAAAGCGCGGCGCGCTTCCACCGTCCTGGGACCCAAATTTAATTCTTGGGGCATTTTTGGGGCCCCTTTCCGTCTGGGGCCCTAATTTTGAGCGAGGGGTGAATACCGCCCCAAGAATAAAATTTGGGTAAAAGCGCGAAGCGTCTTTAAAGAGTTGGAGAAGAAGCGAGGCCCCCTTAGGGGGCTCCGCTTCTTCTCCAACTCTTTAAAGACGAAGTACGCGCACTTACCCAAATTTTATTCTTGGGGCGGTATTCACCCAATTTGGCTACCGTCTGTTACCCAAATTGATCTCTTGGAGCTGAGCGGCGTCCCCCGCGTCTTTAAAGAGTTGGGGAAGAGGTGTGGCCCTAAGAATTAAATTTGGAGGTAATGCGCTTCACGTCTTTAGAGAATTGGAGGGACAAAGTGACCCCGGGGAACCCCGGGGTCACCCCCACCTTTGGTGGGGGTGACCCCGGGTAACCCTTCGAATAAAATTTGGGTCCCATAAGGTAGAAGCGCGTGGCGCGCATTACCTTATGGGACCCAAATTTTATTCTTAGGGCTCCTTTGTCCCTCCAATTCTCTAAAGACGTGAAGCGCTTCTACCTCCAAATTTAATTCGAAGGGTTACCCGGGGTCTACTCCACCAAAGGTGGAGTAGACCCCGGGGTTCCCCCCAAAGGGGGCTCCACCTCTTCCCCAACTCTTTAAAGACGCAAAAGCGGCCGCCGTCGGGATCACACTATTTGGGTCTTTATTAGGCCATGGGTTTTATACCAATCCATATAATACTAATCATTAATGGCAATACCATAGAATATTCTAAACGACTTAAAGGTGCAGCCCATTGAGTGGGTAGTCCATTAACGCTAGCAATTTCTGTAGGTACTCCATGTATAATACGGTTCAAGCACCAAAAAGATGCTGTTGTTCCTAATACTTGACAGATGCAGAAAATATAAGCATATAAGGAATGTACACTAAAAATGCTAGTTAAACAAAGGAATTCGGCTATAAAGCTGGGAAATAAAGGAAAACTCAAATTAGCTAAAGTACATAAGAAAAACAGTATACTAAAAATAGGCATATGTGCACCTAATCCTGTAAAATATAGTAAAAATTTAGTATGATAACGATCATAAAGTAAACCTACTAATAAAAATAAGCAAGGAGATACTAAACCATGAGATACCATCATAAAACTTGCATTATAAGCTGAAAATTCACTCATACTAAAAATAGCTAAAGTAATCATAGCCATATGTCCAATGGAAGAATAAGCAACAATTTTTTTAAGATCAATTTGGCGTATAGTACTAAGAGTTGAAAATAAGAAAGAAGCCAAACACATACAACATACTAATGGAAAAATTGATGCTGTAAAAGTGGGCAGAATAGGTATCATAAAACGAATAAAACCTATACCTCCTAGTTTCAATAACACCCCCGCTAATAATACACTACCTGCTGTAGGTGCAGCAACATGAGCTTCAGGTAACCATAAATGAACAGGCATTAAAGGAATTTTAACAGCAAATACTAAAAATAAACCCCATCCTAAGATAAGTTGACGTTCGGGTAAAGCGTACCAAGTATCATTCATACTATCGGCTGCACCAGCACCTGCATGGTCGGTGCCGTCCATGCAGGCACTACTAAAATTACAAATAAGGTATAATAAAGAAGTGGAACCACCTAAAGCATATAATACAAAAATAATAGGTAATAAAACTAAAGAACCAGCCATTGTATATAATATAATTTTATAAGCGGCTTCAATATTACCGAAAGGTGTACGTCCTATTAATAAAAATAGTAAAATTAATGAGGCTTCAAATAATATATAAAAACCTAACAGATCTAAAACATTTAATGCTCCATAAATTACTATTTCAAGTAATAAAAAGGTTATTAGTCCTTTTGCTGTACGCATTAAAATTATACATAAAGGAAATAATCCTGTAGTTAAAATTGTTAAACTTAACGATACACTATCTATACCAAAACTCACATGTAACCTTTCTAAAGTTACTACCATCTGAAGACTATGCCCTATAGCATCAAAACTGGACCATAAATATAATGACCATATTAAAGGTACCATAGTTACAAATAAGCAATAACTTTTTGTTATAGAAAAATAAGCTGATCCCGCGCTGCCGCCTACATTACCATTATCTGTAGATCCTGTTGGTATTACAAAAACAATTAAAGTTAATATAATAAGCACTACTAATAAAGATACTACTGTATTATTTGGATTAAATAAAAATGTAAACATATTGGGTTTTTATGAACCCTCAAGAGGGACCGCCGCGGCCATTCACCGTAGGTGAATGAGCCGCGGCGTAACCTCCTCGAGCTCAATTTGCTGCCCTGACAGTTGAAGCTTCGCTATAACTGTCTGGACCACAAATTGACCTCTTGGAGGTCCAAGCTCAAAATTAGGGCCCCAGGCGGAAAAGCGCTATACGTCTTTAGAGAATTGGAGGGACAAAGGAGCCCCCTAAAGGGGGTCACTTTGTCCCTCCAATTCTCTAAAGACGTGAAGCGCCCCCAGAATTTAATTTGGGTCCCTGACGCGGCACGTCTTTAAAGAGTAGGTGAAGAAGCGGAGCCCCCCTTTGGGGGCCACGCTTCTTCACCTACTCTTTAAAGACGTAGTGCGTCTTTAGAGAATTGGAGAGGCGAAGTGACCCCCTAAAGGGGGAACCCCGGGGTCACCCCCACCTTTGGTGGGGTAGACCCCGGGTAACCCTTCGAATTAAATTTGGGTCCCATAAGGTAGAAGCGCGTGGCGCGCATTACCTTATGGGACCCAAATTTAATTCTTAGGGCTCCTTTGCCTCTCCAATTCTCTAAAGACGTAAAAGCGCGGCGCGCTTCCACCGTCCTGGGACCCAAATTTAATTCTTGGGGCATTTTTGGGGCCCCTTTCCGTCTGGGGCCCTAATTTTGAGCGAGGGGTGAATACCGCCCCAAGAATAAAATTTGGGTAAGTGCGCGTACTTCGTCTTTAAAGAGTTGGAGAAGAAGCGGAGCCCCCTAAGGGGGCCTCGCTTCTTCTCCAACTCTTTAAAGACGCTTCGCGCTTTTACCCAAATTTTATTCTTGGGGCGATATTCACCCAATTTGGGTACCAGATGGTAGAGGCGTAGCCCCGCGAATTAAATTGGGGTAAAAGCGCCTCACGCTTTTACCCCAATTTAATTCGCGGGGTTACCCGGGGGTCTCCTCTGCTGCACCAAAGGTGGTGGGTCTCCTCTGCTGCACCAAAGGTGGAGGGTCTCCTCTGCTGCACCAAAGGTGGAGGGTCTCCTCTGCTGCACCAAAGGTGGAGGGTCTCCTCTGCTGCACCAAAGGTGGAGGGTCTCCTCTGCTGCACCAAAGGTGGAGGGACCCCCGGGGGTCCCATACCGTCTGGGAGAGCTCGAGGTCCGCCTCTTTTTTTTTATTTTGCCTCCAAGAGGTCAATTTGGGTACCAGACGGTAAAGTGGCCCAAAACTAGCCCCAAGAATTCAATTTGGGTCCCAGGACGGTGCACGTCTTTAAAGAGTAAGCGGAGCCCCCCTTTGGGGGAACAAAGCATCCCGGGATGCTTTGTCACTCCACCTTTGGTGCAGCAGAGTAGACCCCGGGTAACCCTTCGAATTTAATTTGGAGGTAGAAGCGCGCCACGCTTCTACCTCCAAATTTAATTCTTAGGGCCACGCTTCTTCACCTACTCTTTAAAGACGTAGTGCGTCTGGGACCCAAATTTAATTCGTGGAGTTACCAAAAATATTCCTCTCACCGAAACCCGCTACCCCCACACAGTGGGGGTGCGGGTTTCGGTGATCCTCCGCTAGGTGAGGGGACCTCGCTGCTTCTGCTAGCAGAAGCAGCGAGGTCTCCGCACTACGCGGAGGGACACGAAGTGGAGGAGTTTTTTGGGGTCCCTCCACTTCGTGGAGGGTGCTAGTTTTGTAACACCGCGAATAAAATTGGGGTCCCCAACGGTACGTGCGTTACGTACTCCGCGTCTTTAAAGAGTTGGATAAGAGGCGGAGCCCCTTTGGGGCTCCGCGTCTTTAAAGAGTTGGATAAGAGGCGGAGCCCCTTTGGGGCTCCGCGGCTTTAAAGAGTTGGATAAGAGGCGGAGCCCCTTTGGGGCTCCGCCTCTTATCCAACTCTTTAAAGACGCGTTACCGTCCCAATTTTATTCTAGGTGCATAGCGCACTTACCGTCTGGGACCCTAATTGAGCTCGAGGAGGTTACGCCGCGGCTCCTCCACCGAAGGTGGAGGGCCGCAGTGCGCTTTAGAGAATCATCGGGGTAGCACAGGAGCTCCTGTGCTACCCCGATGATTCTCTAAAGCGCGAGGCGGTTCCTCTCACACCCCAAAACCCGCTCCTCCACTTTGTTATGGGCGGGATTGCTCCCCGTAGGGGAGCAATCCCGCTTTTTTGCAATATTTAGTATATAATACTAAATATTAAAAAAAAAAAAGGGGGGCCCAAAAACCGCCCGGTTCTATTAGCGTAGCTAATAGAACCGTGGCGGATCTATTAGCTTAGCTAATAGAACCATGGCGGATCTATCAGTGTAGCTTATTGTCCGTGGCGGATCCCGCTTCTGCGTCTTTAACACGTCTTTAAAGCGCAGGTGAAGAAGCGGAGCCCCCCTTTGGGGGAACCCCGGGGTCACTCCACCTTTGGTGGAGTAGACCCCGGGTAACCCTTCGAATTAAATTTGGGTCCCATAAGGTAGAAGCGCGTGGCGCGCATTACCTTATGGGACCCAAATTTAATTCTTAGGGCCACGCTTCTTCACCTGCGCTTTAAAGACGTGTCGCGCTTTAGAGAATCATCGAGATAGCTTGGGGCCCTCTGGGCACCTAAGCAATCCCGATGATTCTCTAAAGCGTGTTACCGTCTGGGACCCAAATTGCGCTTCTTTTTTTTTTATTTTGCCTCACACAAGTGTGAGGCTAAAAAAAAAAGGGGCCCAAAACCCGCCCCACGAATTAAATTTGGGTCACGTCTGGGACTCAAATTTAATTCGTGGGGTTACCAAAAATGTTCCTCTCACCGAAACCCGCTACCCCCACACAGTGGGGGTGCGGGTTTCGGTGATCCTCCGCTAGGTGAGGGGACCTCGCTGCTTCTGCTAGCAGAAGCTGCGAGGTCTCCTCACTATGCGGAGGGACACGTAGTGGAGGGCATTTTTGGGGTCCCTCCACTAAGTGGAGGCGCAGGTTTTGTAACCCTTCGAGCTGCTTGGAACTCTATTTTAAAAAAGTAAGACTTGGTAAGGTTTTGCGGGGATCGTCGCATTAATCCGCATGCTCCACCGCAAATATTGATCTCCGCCTATTGCTTTGACTTAAAGCGTAGCCGCCGTGTCATCAGGTGACCTATTATATTATAGGCAATTGACGGTCCGAACTACACGAGTCTCTAATTCGTTTCGATACTCGGACTTCCGTGTTTAAACTTTTATTATATTTAAATAAATGCCTTCGCTAATACTTGGCGTTCCTCCCCATATACAATCATTTTACTAATACTTGGAAAATTCCTTTACTTTAAATACAAATATATAAAACTTTTAAAATCTTATAAAATATTATATAATAATTGACGTTTGCACACGCTGTATACCTAATTAAATAGCAGTAAACTTGCTCCATCTGTGTTCCCGCGGCTGCTGGCACAGAGTTGGCCGGAGCTTTCTATTAACTTTTAGGTCTAGATCACAATTTCTTTACATTGTCCAAAATTCACTACTGCTGCCAAGATAATCCTGTATGGCCCTTTTTTCAGTGCCATTGTGGTCTAACACCATTAAGATAGACTATGAATAAGACATGGTTTGCTAACTAAATTAAACTTTCTCCAAACCATCTATCAAATTCAACGCGAGTCCCCAAGAACTCTCCTTTTTGGAACTTTTCTTGGTCTTTAAATTTATTCTTCCCCCAAGCAACCCGCCCGTACAATCAGCGTAGCTTATTGTCCGTGGCGGATCCCGCTTCCACGCTTTAGAGAAACAGCGGGCCCCAAGAAGCCCGCTGTTTCTCCGCGTCTTTAGAGAGTTGGAGAGGCAAAGTGACCCCCTTTAGGGGGCTCCTTTGCCTCTCCAACTCTCTAAAGACGCATTAAAGCGTGGAAGGCCTTTTTCTTTTTTTTAGCCTCACACTTGTGTTCCTCTCACCGAAACCCGCTACCCCCCACAGTGGGGGGGGTGCGGGTTTCGGTGATCCTCCGCTAGGTGAGGGGACCTCGTCTGCTTGCAGACGAGGTCCCCTCACTACGCGGAGGGACACGTAGTGGAGGAGCACCTAAACCCGCCCCAAGAATTAAATTTGGGTCCCAGACGCACTACGTCTTTAAAGAAGAAGCGTGGCCCCCAAAGGGGGGCTCCGCTTCTTCACCTACTACGTGGCACGTAGTAGGTGAAGAAGCGTGGCCCTAAGAATTAAATTTGGAGGTAGAAGCGTGGCGCGCTTCTACCTCCAAATTTAATTCGAAGGGTTACCCGGGGTCTACTCTGCTGCACCAAAGGTGGAGTGACAAAGCATCCCGGGATGCTTTGTTCCCTCAAAGGGGGGCTCCGCTTACTCTTTAAAGACGTGCACCGTCCTGGGACCCAAATTTAATTCTTGGGGCATCTTTGGGGTCCCTCCACTTGTGGAGCAGCAGAGCGGGTTTTGGATGCGTGAGGGGCCGAGGCGGCCCCAAGAATTAAATTAGGGTCCCAGACAGTAAAGCGCAGCACGTCTTTAAAGAGTTGGAGAAGAAGCGGAGCCCCCTAAGGGGGCCTCGCTTCTTCTCCAACTCTTTAAAGACGTTGAAGCGTCTTACTGTCTGGGACCCTAATTTAATTCGTGGGGTTACCAAAAATGTTCCTCCCCGGAGGGGAGGGTATTTTGGGGGTCCCTCTTTTGTGTTGTGGTTATTTAATGTTTGCATTTTTAGTTATTATTTTAATTGTTTTATGGTTATTCATTATAAGTTTACTTTGATAATAACTTACAGGGAAATCTACAAGGAAGTAGAAAAATAGTATTAGGTGCATAAAAATTATAAACGTAGCTTCTTTGCGATGCCTCTTATTAAGACAACAAATACACCAGAGGTTTAGGGGATATTGGTCCTTTCGTACTCATACCCCTATACACTTTATACTTTTTAAATAAATCAGTTTGAATTAAGCTTTATACTTTTAAGTATAAAGCTAATTTAAGCTTAAATTATTTATTTATTAGCAAACACAGATAGAAACCGAACTGTCTCGCAACGTTCTGAACTCAGATCACGTACCGCTTTAATGGACGAACAGTCCAACCCTTGAGACCTTGTACAGCCTCAGGACGCGATGATCCAACATCGAGGTGCCGAACGCGCACGTCGATATGAACTCTTGGTGCGCACTAGCCTGTTCATTTATGTTAATTTATTTATTTATTATATATTTTACAGTTTTTTTAAGTTTAATAAAATATATTTAAAAAATAAACAAATAGATAGTGTGTTTATCACTATTCCTCTTCATTTTTCAATGAAGATCAGACTATGTCATCTACTTATAATTTTTTTCATCTACTTAAATTAATTTACAGTTAATGTTTACCGTAATTAAATTCCTAAAGATTAAACATGAGGCCCTTCTGGTTTTTTCAAACAAAGAGGCCCGCCTCGCGCTTTAGAGAGTCATCGGGCCCCAAGAAGCACAGGAGCTCCAAGAGGTCAATTAGGGTCACAGGAGGTAGAAGCGGTACGCTCTTACCTTCTGGGACCCTAATTGGGTGAATACCGCCCTGCCCTCACCTACTGTGAGGAGCAGGGCGGTATTCACCCCTCGCACAAAATTAGGGTCCCAGACGGTAACGCGTCTTTAGAGAATTGGAGAGGCAAAGGAGCCCCCTAAAAGGGGGTCACTTTGCCTCTCCAATTCTCTAAAGACGCGTTACCGTCTGGGACCCTAATTTTGTGCTTGGAGCTCGAGGAGTTACGCCGCGGCTCCTCCACTGTAGGTGCAGCAGAGGGCCGCTACACGCTTTAGAGAAAAAGCGGTATTGCCTCCAAGAGGCAATACCGCTTTTTGCGAGGCGGGCCTCCTGTGCTTCTTGGGGCCCGATGATTCTCTAAAGCGCGAGGCGGGCCTCTCTTTTATTATTGCAGTTAATAAGGCCTGATGCTCTTTGCGTACTTTAGGGATTTGATTACGGTAAACATAATTATAAAAATAAGCTTTAAACATATTAGATTTTTATCTATTATAAGTAGTCGGGCGCTCTTGGAAAGATTATTGGTATTTATTTCCTCTCTTTCTAGTCGTTGAACGTTCATGCTTACAAATCTATAAATCTAATGATAGATAAAAAATTCAGCATGCTTCGCTGCAAGTTAGCATAGTTTATTTTTCTATAAGTATTACGTATTTATTTTAATTAAAATTAAAAAAAAGAAACCTTAGCTTTCTTGCTCTTCACCCGATTATTGAACTTTACAATCACTTGTAAAGAGGACAACTTATTTATCCCTGGCGTACCTTTTGTCCGTTGTTCACTATTTAATTAAATTTAATAGTGGGTCATTACTACCTGCTTTATTCTATATATTACATATAAAAATACACCTGCTCGGAGTGTGATCCTTACAGTTAAGCTTAGTTATCCAGTTGAGATTTATCTAAGCCTTTGTTTGCTCGCGTTACTTTTTAACGAGCCTCCGCCCCAGAAAAACAACTGTATGAAAATTATATACTAATGTATATATGCTTTTTATTAGGTAATCTAATAAAAATGATAACAGCAGTTTCAAGCGATCCCCCTTTCGGAGATGGGACCTCTTAAATATACTTTATAATACTAAAAAAAGCTGTTACCTATAAAACAGTACCACTAGTGGTATTTGATTTTTAGTTATTTTTTTGGCGTGCCTGCATCTTCTTTTTTTGCCGCTCTGCTTCAAGAGGTCCAAGCACAAAATTTGGGTCCCAGATGGTAGAGGCGCTACACACTTTAGAGAATCATCGGTATTGCTCAGGTGCCCTCTGCGCACTCGAGCTATACCGATGATTCTCTAAAGTGCGAAGCACCCTTACCATCTGGGACCCAAATTTTGTGCGAGGGGTGAATACCGCCCTGCCCTCACCTACTGTGAGGAGCAGGGACCCCCGGGGTCCCTCCACCTTTGGTGCAGCAGAGGAGACCCCGGGTAACCCCCTCGAATTAAATTTGGGTCCCCGACGGTACACGCTTTAGAGAATCATCAGGATTGCTAGAGCGCCCTCCAAGAGATCAATTAGGAGGTGGAGGCGGGACGCCCCAAGAATTAAATTTGGGTCCCTGACCTGTAAGTGCGCGTAGCGCCTCTACAGGTCAGGGACCCAAATTTAATTCGCGGGGTTACCAAAAATGTTCCTCTCACCGAAACCCGCTACCTCCACACAGTGGGGGTGCGGGTTTCGGTGATCCTCCGCTAGGTGAGGGGACCTCGCTGCTTCTGCTAGCAGAAGCAGCGAGGTCTCCTCACTACGCGGAGGGACACAAAGTGGAGGGCATTTTTGGGGCCCCTTACCTACTGGGACCCTAATTGGGTGAATACCGCCCTGCCCTCACCTACTGTGAGGAGCTGGACGGTCTTCACCCAATTAGGGTCCCAGAAGGTAAGGGGCGTACCGCCTCTACCTTCTGTGACCCTAATTGACCTCTTGGAGCCCCCTTAGGGGCTCCGCTTCTTCTCTGCTGCAACTCTCTAAAGCGTGGAGGCGGGCCTCAGGGTACCTAGCAATCCCGATGATTCTCTAAAGCGTGTAACCGTCCTGGGACCCAAATTGAATTCTTGGTGGAGGGCCGAGGCGGGCCTCCCCGCTTTTTTTATAATATTTAGTATATAATACTAAATATTTAAAAAAAAAAATCGGCCATTAAATTTAAAACTTATAAGTATAGAGTTTATTAATTAAATAAAAAGCGACCTATAAAAAACCCCCCCACAATTTTTCTTGGAACATCTTGTATCCTAATTTTGACGCGTTGCGGCGGATATCGCTTCTGCGTCTTTAACACGTCTTTAAAGCGCAGGTGAAGAAGCGGAGCCCCCCTTTGGGGGAACCCCGGGGTCACTCCACCTTTGGTGGAGTAGACCCCGGGTAACCCTTCGAATTAAATTTGGGTCCCATAAGGTAGAAGCGCGTGGCGCGCATTACCTTATGGGACCCAAATTTAATTCTTAGGGCCACGCTTCTTCACCTGCGCTTTAAAGACGTGTCGCGCTTTAGAGAATAATCGGGATTCTCTAAAGCGTGTTGCGGCAATTTGGGTCCCATACGGTAAGGTCGCGAAAGCTTTTTCTTTTTTTGCCTCAAAGGTGTGTGGGGTCCGCCCTGTCCCGCCACCTTCGGTGGAGAGGCCTCGACGGGACCCCCTCGAGGTTACGCCGCGGCTCCTCACACACAAGTGTGAGATGCAAAAAAAAAGGGGGCCCAAAAACCGCCCCAAGAATTTAATTTGAGTCCCAGACGTGACACGTCTGGGACTCTAATTTAATTCGTGGGGTTACCAAAAATGTTCCTCTCACCGAAACCCGCTACCCCCACACAGTGGGGGTGCGGGTTTCGGTGATCCTCCGCTAGGTGAGGGGACCTCGCTGCTTCTGCTAGCAGAAGCTGCGAGGTCTCCTCACTATGCGGAGGGACACGTAGTGGAGGGCTTTTTTGGGGTCCCTCCACGTAGTGGAGGCGCTGGTTTTGTAACCCTTCGAGCGCAATTTGGGCCCCAGACGGTAAAGCGCTATACGCTTCTGCGCCTTTAAAGAGTTGGAGAAGAAGCGAGGCCCCCTAAGGGGGCCTCGCTTCTTCTCCAGTGTCGCGCTTTAGAGAATCATCGGGATTGCTTAGGTGCCCAGAGGGCACCTAAGCAATCCCGATGATTCTCTAAAGCGTGTTACCGTCTGGGACCCTAATTGCGCTCTTTGCGTCTTTAGAGAATTGGCGGGGCAAAGTAGACCCTTTAGGGTCTACTTTGCCCCGCCAATTCTCTAAAGACGCATAGGGCGGGCCGCAAAAAAAAAAGGGTACGGGCCTCAAATTAACGCGTGTGTGCTAATACTAAAGCGCCAAATAATGCTACGGTTAATATTAAACTATTTAATATTAATAAATCAGCATAACGTACATAAAAAGCATGACCAACAAAAGTTAATGATTCTAAAGTAGGTATAAAACCTGCTACTGAGGTAGCAGGGCAAAATGTCTTGACGATACCAAAAAAGCCAAATAAACCTAAAGTACTCCAACCTCTATTATACGCTCTTAATTCTGTAGATGGAATTTCTAAAAGCATAATTACAAATAAAAATAAGACCGCTAATGCTCCTACATAAACTAAAATGTTAATAAGTGCCATAAATTCGAACCCGAGAGAAAGTAATATAACGGAACTGTTAATAAACAGTAATACTGCAAACATTAATGCCATAAATGGACTACGGGTCCAGCTAACAGCTATAGATAATAAAGCATTGTGAAAAATACAAGATACTAAAAATAAAGTCATTTTAAATTTCGGACGATTCCTTAAACGTTTACTAAATGGGACGCTTTTTTTTTTATAATATTTAGTATATAATACTAAATATTATAAAAAAACGTGTTTTTTTTTTTTAGTAATATTTAGTATACAATACTAAACATTTTTTTCGCTTGCCGGCAGAAAAAAGACCCTAATTTTATTCTTGGGGCATTTATGGTCGCCTACAGGGGGGCTGCAGAGCCGCGGCGTAACCCCTCGAGCTCCATTTGGGCCCTGACGGTAAGGGGCCCTAAAAATGCCCCCCACTACGTGTCCCTCCGCGTAGTGAGGAGACCTCGCCTGCAAGGTCCCCTCACCTAGAGGAGGATCACCGAAACCTGCACCAAGAGTTCCAAGCACAAAAATTGGGTCCCAGATGGTAAGGGTGCTTCTCACTTTAGAGAATCATCGGGATTGCTCGAGTGCCCTCAGGGCACTCGAGCAATCCCGAGGATTCTGTGTAGCACCTCTTCCGTCAAATTTAATTCGCGGGGTGGTATTCACACAATTTGGGTCCCTGACGGTAAGTGGCACAAAACTAGCCCTCACACCGAAACCCGCTACCCCACATAGTGGGGGGGTACCCCTCCACGGAGTGGGGGGGGGGGGGTACCCCTCCACGGAGTGGGGGGGTACCCCTCCACGGAGTGGGGGGGTACCCCTCCACGGAGTGGGGGGGTACCCCTCCACGGAGTGGAGGGGTACCCCTCCTCGGAGTGGAGGGGTGCTATTGGCGACCCCCTCGAGTTCAATTAGGGCCCCTGACGGTATGCGTCTTTAGAGAATTGGAGAGGCGAAGTGACCCCCTTTAGGGGGCTCCTTTGCCTCTCCAATTCTCTAAAGACGCCAAGGCGCTATACGCTTTAGAGAATCATCGGGATTGCTAGGAGCCCTGAGGGCGCTCTTGCAATCCCGATGATTCTCTAAAGCGTGACGCGCACCAAGAATTAAATTGGGGTCCCAGGACGGTAGTGTGGCCCAAAACTAGCCCTCCACGAAGTGGAGGGTGCTTGTTTTGTAACACCGCGAATTAAATCGGGGTCCCAGGACGGTTGTGTGGCCCAAAACTAGCCCTCCACGAAGTGGAGGGCTAGTTTTGGGCCACTTACCGTCAGGGACCCTAATTGAACTCTTGGTGCGGGTTTCGGTGATCCTCCGCTAGGTGAGGGGACCTTGCAGGCGAGGTCTCCTCACTACGCGGAGGGGCACTTCGTGGAGGGTGCTAGTTTTGTAACACCGCGAATTAAATTGGGGTACGTGCGTCCCGCCCGGGCAATCAGCTACGCTTATTGTCCGTGGCGGATCCCGCCTTCGCGCTTTAGAGAATCATCGGGATTGCTCCAAGAGAGCTGTTTGGGTAACAGACGGTAGCCCGCTTTAGAGAATCATCGTGACTGCTAGGTGCCCTCCGGGCGTCCTCTACGTCTTTAAAGAGTTGGAGCCCCCTTTGTGGAACCCCGGGATGCTTTGTCACTCCACCTTTGGTGCAGCAGAGTAGACCCCGGGATGCTTTGTCACTCCACCTTTGGTGCAGCAGAGTAGACCCCGGGTAACCCTTCGAATTAAATTAGGGTACCATAAGGTAAAGACGTGCCACGCGCATTACCCCAAATTTAATTCTTAGGGTCACGCTACCCCTCCAACTCTTTAAAGACGTAGAGCAATCCCTATGATTCTCTAAAGCGCGGAGGCGGAACGCCCCAAGAATTAAATTTGGGTCCCCAGACGGTACGCACCCCGCGCTTTTTAGAATCATCGGAATTGCTGAGGGCACCACAGCAATTCCGATGATTCTAAAAAGCGCGGGGTGCGGCCCGCCCGGACAATCAGCGTAGCTTATTGTACCGTGGCGGATCCCGCCTAGCGGCTATACGCTTTACCGTCTGGGACCCAAATTTAATTCGTGGAGTTACTAAAAATCGTAGTGGAAGGCATTTTTAGGGTCCCTTACCGTCTGTTACCCAAATAGAGCTCGAGGTGTTACGCCGCGGCTCTGCTGCACCTACGGTGGAGGGCCGCTGGCGGGCCTCGGGTGCCCTCTGGGCACCTGAGCAATACCGATGATTCTCTAAAGCGTGTAGCGGCTTCGCACCTTCGCGTCTTTAGAGAATTGGAGAGGCAAAGGAGCCCCCTAAAGGGGGGTCACTTTGCCTCTCCAATTCTCTAAAGACGCGTTACCGTCCTGGGACCCCAATTTAATTCTTGGTGCGCGTTTGCGCTTTAGAGAATCCCTATGATTCTCTAAAGCGCGGTACGGTCCTAAATGTAGCATGAGTAACGAAACATAAAAAGTTTAAAATTAAAAGTTATAGGTACATACGATTCCACTATATAGTCATGTATAATTATAAAAGCTACGCTGCCGCTTAAAAGCGATATGTTATAGCTCTTTGAGGCCCGCCTCGGCCCTCCACCTACGGTGCAGCAGAGCAGCTGAGCCGTGGCGTAACTCCTAGAGCGGGTTTAGGCCGTGGGGGGGCCGTCCTTTCTTTTTTTGCGCTCTTTATTTTTTTATTCGATATATAAATATATCGAATAAAAAAAGAGGTCAATTTGTGCACCTGACGGTAGAGGAGGTCCGCCCTATGCGTCTTTAGAGAATTGGCGGGGCAAAGTAGACCCTAAAGGGTCTACTTTGCCCCGCCAATTCTCTAAAGACGCAATTTGGATCCCAGACGGTAACACGCTTTAGAGAATCAGCGGGATTGCTCCTAGAGGTCTATTTGAGGTAGCCCGCTTTAGTGAATCAGCGGGATTGCTTAGGTGCCCTACGGGCGTCCTCCACGTCTTTAAAGAGTTGGAGCCCCAAAGGGGCTCCAACTCTTTAAAGACGTAAAGCAATCCCGCTGATTCTCTAAAGCGCGGAGGCGTTGCCCCAAGAATGCAATTCTTGGAGCTACGCCTCCACCGTCTGGGACCCTAATTGTGCCGCGCCACGCTTTAGAGTAATTCCGATGATTCTCTAAAGCGCAAAGTGGGATCCGCCACGGACAATACGCTACGCTGATTGTCCGGGCGGGCTGCTTCGCACTTTAGAGAATCATCGGTATAACTCTGCTTGAGTGCCCTCAGGGCACCTGAGCTATACCTATGATTCTCTAAAGTGCAAAGCAGAGCTCGAGGAGTTACGCCGCGGCTCTGCTGCTCTGCTGCACCTACGGCTCTGCTGCACCACCTACGGCTCCTACACCGTAGGTGTAGGGCCTCAGGTGCCCTCCGGGCGCCCTAGCAATCCCGATGATTCTCTAAAGCGTGAAGGACGCGATGCGCTTTAGATAATTATCGGGGTTAAGTTGCCCCCCAAAAAAAAGGGGGGGGGCAACTTTACCCCGATAATTATCTAAAGCGCGTAAAGCGTCTCTACCGTCTGGGATCCAAATTGCGCTCGAAGGGTTACAAAACCTGCGCCTCTCACCGAAACCCACTACCCCACTAAGTGGGGTAGTGGGTTTCGGTGATCCTCCGCTAGGTGAGGGGACCTCGCCTGCTTGCAGGCGAGGTCTCCTCACTACGTGTACCTCCGCGTAGTGGAGGGCGGGTTTTGGGCCCCGGTACAATCAGCGTAGCTTATTGTACCGTGGCGGATCCCGCTCTGCGGCAACACGCTTTAGGGAATCATCGGGATTGCTCAGGTGCCCTCTGGGTACCCGAGGCCCGTCCTTTTTTTCTTTAGCCTCACACACCTTTGGTGTGTGAGGCTAAAGAAAAAAAACGGCCCGCCACCAAGAATTAAATTTGGGTCCTTTTTCCTCGCCTCCAAAAGCTCCTCGCACACAATTAGGGTCCCAGACGGTAAGAGGCCCCCGGGGCCCCTCCACCTTTGGTGCAGCAGAGGAGACCCCGGGCGCCTCTACCATCTGGGACCCTAATTGTGTGCTTGAAGCCGAGCTCGAGGAGGTTACGCCGCGGCTCTGCTGCACCGAAGGTGGAGGGCCGCGGGCGGTTCTGCTGCACCGAAGGTGGAGGGCCGCGGGCGGTTCCTCTCACACCTTTAGTGTGAGAGGCTAAAAAAAGGACCCAAATTTTATTCTTGGCGGCGGGACTCGGCGGACCCCACTCACCTTTAGTGTGAGAGGCTTAAAAAAAAAGGGGGCCCAAAACCCGCCCTCTCTACGAAACCCGCTACCCCACATAGTGGGGTGCGGGTTTCGGTGATCCTCCGCTAGGTGAGGGGACCTCGCCTGCATGCAGGCGAGGTCTCCTCACTACGCGGAGGGACGCGAAGTGGAGGCGCAGGTTTTGTAACCCTTCGAGCGCTATTTGGGTCCCAGACGGTAGTCCGGGGCCCAAATAGCGCTCGAAGGGCTGGTTTTGGGCTCCCGCTCACTCTTTAAGGAGTGAGCAGGACGGGGCCCCCCTGGTTAACCAGGGGGTGTGGAGGGTTATAATGAATTTAGGGACTTTAGCTACACTTCTGGGCTCTTTCCCTTTCGACCTTTGACCTTCCCGCTAAAGGTCTGTCTGTTATACAAGATCAATATACCTTCAGTCTTTAGGACTTACAATATATTGTCGATATAAAACGCGATACCTAAATATCTTTGGCAGAAAACCAGCTATCACTGAACTTGATTGGCCTTTCACCCCTTGTTATAAATCTTCAGAGTCTTTTGCTACAGACATCTGTTTGGTCATGCTAATACATACCTGTTTATAACAAGCTCGTATCAGTATCGGGTCTAATAAACATATTTACTTTTTAGAAATTAGGCTGCGGCTATGTTCGGTATATCTCGCCCCCCCCAGAATTTTATTTGGGGTAACACGCTTTAGAGAAACATCGGGATTGCTTAGGTGCCCGGAGGGCGCCCAAGCAATCCCGATGATTCCCTAAAGCGCGAAGCGGTGAAAATCCCCCAGCCCTCACCGTAGGTGCGGAGCTGGGGGATTTTCACCCAATTAGGGTCCCAGACGGTAAGAGGCCCCCGGGGTCCCTCCACCTTTGGTGCTGCAGAGGAGACCCCGGGTAACTCCGCGAATTAAATTCGGGTCCCATACGTTAAGTGCGGCCCGCCCGGACAATCAGCGTATTGTACCGTGGCGGATCCCGCCTAGCGGCTATACGCTTTAGAGAAACAGCGGGATAGCTCAGGGGCCCTAAGGGCACCCGAGATATCCCGCTGTTTCTCTAAAGCGTGAAGCGCTTCCGCGTCTGTAGAGAATTGGGGAGGCAAAGGAGCCCCCTAAAGGGGGGTCACTTTGCCTCTCCAATTCTCTAAAGACGCATACCGTCTGGGACCCGAATTAAATTCTTTTCTTGGAGCTACGCCTCTAACATCTGGGACCCTAATTGTGTGCTTCAAGCACACCTCGAGGAGTTACGCCGCGGCTCTGCTGCACCGTAGGCGCCCAAAACAAGCCCTCCACTACGTGGGGTCCCCCCACGTAGTGGAGGAACACCAAAAACCCGCCCCAAGAATTAAATTTGGGTCCTGGGACTCAAATTTAATTCGTGGGGTCCCTCCACTATGGCGAGAAGCGGGTTTTGTTGTAAGGGTGCTAGTTTTGTAGCCCCTCGAATTAAATTTGGGTCCCCGACGGTACACGTCTTTAAAGAGTAGGTGAAGAAGCGGAGCCCCCCTTTGGGGGCCACGCTTCTTCACCTACTCTTTAAAGACGTGACGCGCTTTTTAGAATCATCGGAATTGCTGAGGGCACCACAGCAATTCCGATGATTCTAAAAAGCGCGGGGTGCGCGTCACGCTTTAGAGAATCATCGGGATTGCTAGAGCGCCCTCCAAGAGATCAATTAGGAGGTTGAGGCGGGACGCCCCGCGAATTAAATTTGGGTCCCTGACCGGTAAGTGTGCGTCGCACCTCCGCGTCTTTAGAGAATTGGAGAGGCGAAGTACCCCCCTTTAGGGGGGTCACTTCGCCTCTCCAATTCTCTAAAGACGCATCTACCGGTCAGGGACCCAAATTTAATTCTGGGGGCGTACCGCCTCTACAGGACAGGGACCCAAATTTAATTATGGGGGCGTACCGCCTCTACCTTCTGTGACCCTAATTGACCTCTTGGAGCCCCCTTTGGGGGCCACGCTTCTTCTCTGCTGCAACGCTTTAAAGACGTAGCGCGCTTTAGAGAAACTGCGGGATAGCCCAGGGGCCCTCTGGGCTCCCGGGGCCCTCTGGGCTCCCGGGACCCGCCTCGCGCTTTAGAGAATCATCGGGATAGCACAGGAGCTCCTGTGCTATCCCGATGATTCTCTAAAGCGCACTGCGGCCCTCCACCGTAGGTGGAGGGGCCGCGGTGTAACCCCCTCGAGGTCCAAGCACTAAATTAGGGTCCCAGACGGTAACGCGTCTTTAGAGAATTGGAGAGGCAAAGTGACCCCCTTTTAGGGGGCTCCTTTGCCTCTCCAATTCTCTAAAGACGCGAAGTGCGAAGCACCCTTACCGTCTGGGACCCTAATTTAGTGCGAGGGGGTGAATACCGCCCCAAGAATAAAATTAGGGTCCCAGAAGGTAAAAGCGCGAAGCGTCTTTAAAGAGTTGGAGAAGAAGCGAGGCCCCCTTAGGGGGCTCCGCTTCTTCTCCAACTCTTTAAAGACGAAGTACGCGCACTTACCTTCTGGGACCCTAATTTTATTCTTGGGGCGGTATTCACCCAATTTGGATCCCAGACGGTATGCGTCTTTAGAGAATTGGAGAGGCAAAGTGACCCCCCTTTAGGGGGCTCCTTTGCCTCTCCAATTCTCTAAAGACGCGGAGGCGTAGCCCATACCATCTGGTACCCAAATTGACCTCTTGGGGCTATCCCGCTGTTTCTCTAAAGCGTGGAGGCGGGCCTCAGGGCACCTAGCAATCCCGATGATTCTCTAAAGTGTGTAACCGTCCTGGGACCCAAATTTAATTCTTGGTCCCTTTTCTTAACAAATAAGAACCTAGCAAGCATTAAGTAAATAAATCTTTCAGTCAGTGAGCTTCAGTATAAACATTGATTAGATTCTTATTATAACCTGTATTAAACAGAACATAAAGAAGAAGCTAAATAGTTAAAGTATAATCCCGGACATTTGGCAAAACTCTCTTCTAAGCTCGTGAGCTGCTACGCTTTCATTATAGAGTGGCTGCTTCCAAGCCAATCTTCGAGCGGTCTTTGAACAGAGGTTCTTTTTAATTATTATTATATATCTATCTCCCCTATTTTAAACCCCCAAGACCTTTATTTGTGCCCCCTCACCGTCTGGGGGTCCAATTTGGGTTAATACCGACCTGCCCTAAGAGGCCCGCCTCGGCCCCAAGAATTAAATTTGGGTCCCAGGACGGTAATCCGCTTCACGTCTTTAAAGAGCAGGTGAAGAAGCGGAGCCCCCCTTTGGGGGCCACGCTTCTTCACCTGCTCTTTAAAGACGTGTTAATGCGTCTTTAGAGAGTTGGAGAGGCAAAGTGACCCCCTTTAGGGGGTCACTTTGCCTCTCCAACTCTCTAAAGACGCGATCAGCGCTTTAGAGAATTAGCGAGGTTAAGATGCCCCCCCTAAAGGGGGGCCTTAACCTCGCTAAATCTCTAAAGCGCGGAGAATCATTGGGATTGCTTGGTGCCCTCCGGGCGTCCTCAACGTCTTTAAAGAGTTGGAGGGGTAGCGTGGCCCTAAGAATTAAATTTGGAGGTAGAAGCGCGCCACGCTTCTACCTCCAAATTTAATTCTTAGGGCCACGCTTCTTCACCTACTCTTTAAAGACGTAGTGCGTCTGGGACCCAAATTTAATTCGTGGGGTTACCAAAAATATTCCTCTCACCGAAACCCGCTACCCCCACACAGTGGGGGTGCGGGTTTCGGTGATCCTCCGCTAGGTGAGGGGACCTCGCTGCTTCTGCTAGCAGAAGCAGCGAGGTCTCCTCACTACGCGGAGGGACACGAAGTGGAGGGTATTTTTGTGGTCCCTCCACTTTGGGGAGGAGCTTTTTTGGTAACCCCCGCGAATTTAATTTGGGTCCCTGACCGATAAGTGCGCGTCGCGCCTCCGCGTCTTTAGAGAATTGGAGAGGCAAAGGAGCCCTAAGAATTACCCGGAGTCTCCCCCACCAAAGGTGGGGGAGACTCCGGGGTTCCCCCTAAAGGGGGTCACTTAGCCTCTCCAATTCTCTAAAGACGCATCACGTCTTTAAAGAGTAGGTGAAGAAGCGGAGCCCCCAAAGGGGGGCTCCGCTTCTTCACCTACTCTTTAAAGACGTGTACCGGTCAGGGACCCAAATTAAATTCTGGGGGCTACGCCTCTACCTTCTGTTACCCAAATTGACCTCTTGGAGCGCAATTTGGGTCCCAGACGGTACCCAAATTGACCTCTTGGAGCGCAATTTGGGTCCCAGACGGTACCCAAATTGACCTCTTGAAGGAGCTACAAAGAATTTACTATTTTGGGTTAATATTTATTATTTACGATCTTATACATACTATAGGAACTAAGCAGCCCGCCCTTCGAGCGCAATTTGGGTCCCAGACGGTAACACGCTTTAGAGAATCATCGGGATTGCTTAGGTGCCCAGAGGGCCCCAAGCTATCCCGATGATTCTCTAAAGCGCGACACGTCTTTAAAGAGTTGCAGCAGAGAAGAAGCGAGGCCCCCTTTGGGGGCCACGCTTCTTCTCTGCTGCAACTCTTTAAAGACGCTGCGCGCTTTAGAGAAACAGCGAGATAGCCCAGGGGCCCTCTGGGCTCCCCGGGCCCGCCTCGCGCTTTAGAGAATCATCGGGATAGCACAGGAGCTCCTGTGCTATCCCGATGATTCTCTAAAGCGCACTGCGGTCCTCCACCGTAGGTGGAGGGGCCGCGGCGTAACCCCCTCGAGGTCCAAGCACTAAATTAGGGTCCCAGACGGTAACGCGTCTTTAGAGAATTGGAGAGGCAAAGTGACCCCCTTTTAGGGGGCTCCTTTGCCTCTCCAATTCTCTAAAGACGCGAAGTGCGAAGCACCCTTACCGTCTGGGACCCTAATTTAGTGCGAGGGGGTGAATACCGCCCCAAGAATAAAATTAGGGTCCCAGAAGGTAAAAGCGCGAAGCGTCTTTAAAGAGTTGGAGAAGAAGCGAGGCCCCCTTAGGGGGCTCCGCTTCTTCTCCAACTCTTTAAAGACGAAGTACGCGCACTTACCTTCTGGGACCCTAATTTTATTCGAGGGGCGGTATTCACCCAATTTGGATCCCAGACGGTATGCGTCTTTAGAGAATTGGAGAGGCAAAGTGACCCCCCTTTAGGGGGCTCCTTTGCCTCTCCAATTCTCTAAAGACGCGGAGGCGTAGCCCATACCATCTGGTACCCAAATTGACCTCTTGGGGCTATCCCGCTGTTTCTCTAAAGCGTGGAGGCGGGCCTCTTAGGGTTTACACTTTTAATGGTCCAACAATAAATATACCTTTGTCGCCTGCAGCCCATGAAATTCGACCCCAATCTAAAACCATATTTACCATACTACGAGCATATAATTGATCAAAACCCCAACGAGTAGCAGAAAAACGTAAAATATATAATTGTTTACTGCTACCCGGGGATAAAGCCGTAGCGGATAAAGCACCTGCAATAACTAAACCAAAGGGTAATGTTTTGACTCCCCAAGGTATAAATAATAAAATACCTGATAAAAGAGAGGTACCTACCCAAATTTTAAATATAATATCTAAAACAAGAATAGTCATTGCGGCTATCAATAATGGATTAGTTTTAACAACTTCATGACTGTTCATATTTACTAATGGACCCGAGAAATCATACATAAATGATTGATAAAACAATTTAGCAGTATAACATGCAGTAATTAGCGCAGTTATATATAATAAAGTATGTGCATAATAAGCAACAGCAACACTACCACCATTATAAAAGGAATAAGATAAATTTAAAATGGCTTCTTTAGAATAAAAACCGGATGTTTCAGGGAACCCAACTAAACTTAAACTTCCTACTAATAATGTTAAGAAGCAAAAAATAGAACAATGAGATACAGATAAACCTCCATAACGACCCATGTGTTGATTACCACTAGCAGACATAATTATGACACCTGCGGCTAAAAATAAAGCTGCTTTAAAACTTGCATGGGTCATTAAATGCGACATACTGGCTTCTGCACCAAATTCGCCTAATCCTACACTAACCATCATATACCCCAATTGGCTACATGTACTAAACGCTATAACACGTTTTAGATCTGCTTGGAAAAATCCAAAGACACCTGCCATAAATGCTGTACAACATCCTACAAAAATAACTAAATCTGAACCCGCCATAAATGGACCTAATCGCACCATTAAATAAATGCCTGCTGTTACTAAAGTAGCGGCGTGAATTAAGGCTGATACGGGTGTTGGGCCCTCCATTGCATCCGCGAGCCAAACATGAAATAAGATTTGAGCGCTTTTACCCATAGCACCAATTAAAACACTAATAACAATAAACATGCTAATGGAACTGGTTTCATTTAATAATATTAAATCATATTCTAAACTTCCTGTATAATACCATAGACATAATACACCCCATAATAACATACCATCACTTACCCTATTTACTAATATAGCCTTTTGTGCACTTTTTACTGCTGCTAATCTATGAGAATAATAACCTATTAATAAATATGAGCAAACACCTATACCTTCTCAACCTACTAACATTACTAATAAATTATCACCGCATACGTATACTAACATGAAAAAGGTAAATAAAGATAAATATGACATAAATAATGATAAATGTGGGTCACTACGCATATATACTACAGCAAATATATGAACAGCTAAACTTACACTAGTTACTGTAAATAACATGTGTGCTGTTAATAAATCAAAATAGAATATCCACGATACTGTTACAGTCCCTACAGAAAACCAATTTCCCATCAAATCAATACTTACTGAAGCTCCTCCTAAATATAACTCCATCCAAATACAAGCACTGCTTATAAAGGATACCACTAAACACAAAATCGAGAAGACTGCTACTCCACGATGTCCCAAATTACGGGAGATCATTGGAATTGCTCCTGCGAACAAACTACTCATTAGAGTTGCTAATAAAGGCATTAAAAACATTTAAATTTATAAGAATTATAAAAGAGCGCAATTCCGCCCCAAAAAATGAAAAACTTTACAGCATGCCCCCCTTGCTTTGCTTTGCTTTGCTTTGCTTTGCTTTGCTTTGCTTTATGAGGTCTTTTTTTTTGTAATATTTAGTATACAATACTAAATATTACAAAAAAGCAGGATTGACCCCCGTAGGGGGGCTACCCCGCCCGTTGGGGGGGCTATCCCGCTCGTAGGGGGGGGGGGTATACCCCGCCCTATCCTGCCCGTAGGGGGGCTATACCGCCCGTAGGGGGGGGGGTATCCCGCCCGTGGGGGGGGGGGGTATACCCCGCCCTATCCTGCCCGTAGGGGGGCTATACCGCCCGTAGGGGGGGCTATCCCGCCCGTATGGGGCTATCCCGCCCGTAGGGGGGGGGTATCCCGCTCGTAGGGGGGGGGTATCCCGCTCGTAGGGGGGCTACCCCTCCCGTTGGGGGGGGCTATCCCGCCCGTAGGGGGGCTACCCCGCCCGTTGGGGGGGGCTACCCCGCCCGTAGGGGGGGGGGGTATACCCCCCCCTATCCTGCCCGTAGGGGGGCTATACCGCCCGTAGGGGGGGCTATCCCGCCCGTAGGGGGGGTATACCCCGCCCTATCCTGCCCGTAGGGGGCTATACCGCCCGTAGGGGGGGCTATCCCGCCCGTAGGGGGGGGGGGGGGGTATACCCCGCCCTATCCTGCCCGTAGGGGGGCTATACCGCCCGTAGGGGGGCTATCCCGCCCGTATGGGGCTATCCCGCCCGTAGGGGGGGGGTGTCCCGCTCGTAGGGGGGGGGTATCCCGCTCGTAGGGGGGGTAGCCCGCCCAAAGCAAGAGGTCTAATTTAGCAAAATTAATTACCACGCCCAAGACCCGCCTTTTTTAAATATTTAGTATACAATACTAAATATTTAAAAAAAAACAAGCTTCGTTACCCTTCAAGAGGTCAATTTGGGTACCTGACGGTACACGTCTTTAAAGAGTAGGTGAAGAAGCGGAGCCCCCCTTTGGGGGCCACGCTTCTTCACCTACTCTTTAAAGACGTGTACCGTCTGGGGCCCAAATTGACCTCGAGAAGGTTACGCCGCGGCTCTGCTGCTCTGCTGCTCTGCTGCACCTTCGGTGCAGCAGAGGGCCGCAACACGCTTTAGAGAATAATCGGGATTGCTTAGGTGCCCTCCGGGCGTCCTCTACGTCTTTAAAGAGTTGGAGGGGTAACGTGACCCCCCTTTGGGGTCACGCTACCCCTCCAACTCTTTAAAGACGTAGAGCAATCCCGATTATTCTCTAAAGAGCGACACGTCTTTTAAGAGTTGGAGGAAGAAGCGTAGCCCCCTTTGGGGGCTACGCTTCTTCCTCCAACTCTTAAAAGACGCAGAGGCGGGCCCTTTGTTTGTTTTTATAAAGCAAATACATCTAAACTAGCGTTTATAGCAAAAATACCTAAACTTAAGGGTAAATACGCTTTCCAACCTAGTCGCATAAATTGATCATAACGATAACGTGGTAATGTACCACGCGTCCATACAAATGCAAAAAATATTGCCGTTAATTTTAATGCTGAAAAACCCCCTAAAAAGTATATAGAAGCTAAAGCACTCATTACAGCCATATTAGCATATTCGGCTATAAAGAATAGGGCAAATCCTAATGAAGAAAACTCTACATTATAACCAGCCACCAATTCCGCTTCAGCCTCTGGCAGATCGAAAGGTATACGTTTTGTTTCCGCTAAGATACATATTAAAAATATATGGCATAAAGGTAATAATGCGAATTGCACCGATGATGGCGCATCATAAAAATTTAAACATTTCATACCTGTACTATCCGTCAAAAATAATCCTATACTTAATAAAGCTGCCCCTAAACTTAGCTCGTAAGACACCATTAATGCGACTGACCGAAGGCAGCCAAGGAAAGCGTATTTACTGTTGCTTGCTCAGCCTGCAAGAAGAACCCCGTAAACACCGAGGGATGAAAGTGCCATTAAGACTATACCTCCAAAGGACGCATCCGAAATAAAGATACCGCACCAAGCTATTTGGCTTAAAATAAAACTAATCATAGGAGCAGCACTAAACGCACCGTATGAACTTAATGAGGGTAAAAGAGGCTCTTTTACCCCAAGTTTCATGCCGTCGAAAAAAGGTTGCAGAATACCACCAAAACCACTAACATGAGGACCAAATCTTCGCTGCATTGATGCCATTATTTGCCTTTCTGCCAGCGTAAAGAAAGCGACGCTTAATAAAACAGGAACTGTAATTGTAAAGATGCATAAAATAATCATTTTTATTTTTGGGGGGGGGTTACTGTATTCTAAATTAATTAACACTTTTGGCATGGGGAGTTTTACAAGGGGGGGGACCCTGCTTTGCTGGGGGGGGACCCTGCTTTGCAGGGGGGGGGACCCTGCTTTGCAGGGGGGGGGGGGGGGGCCTGCTTTGCAGGCCCCCCCCCCCCTTTTTCGCTTCGCGCTTGGAGCGCTTTTTAAAACGCACACAAAGATGATTGCATACTTACGTTTGTTGCTGGTTTTTAAGCTTTCTAATTAGCGCCCAAGCTTTGGCGGCGGCCGCCGACAGCTTTGCCCTATGTTCTTCCGATGCGGGAGGCCTTTTTTTTAAGGCGGCGACTATTTTAGCTCGGTGTTCTTACGTAAAGGGGGCCTTTTTTTCCAGGCTTCGGATAGTGCCGCCTTGTGCGCATCAGAGAAAGGCCCCCCTTGGTTTGCCTTTTTGTGCTGCTGATAGCGCGGCTCTACGCTCTTCGGACATAGGCGCCCTTTTTTTTCTTTTTGACCTGCGGCCTCCGCGGCACTCAGGGCCGCGGCCTTCGCTGCCTTGTATGACGCGGCCTCCGCGGCACTCAGGGCCGCGGCCTTCGCTGCCTTGTATGACGCGGCCTCCGCGGCCTCCGCGGCCTCCGCGGCCTCCGCGGCCTTCGCGGCCCTGCGCGCCGCGGAGTCCGCGGCCCTGAGCGCCGCGGAGTCCGCGGCCCTGAGCGCCGCGGAGTCCGCGGCCCTGAGTGCTGCGGAGGCCGCGGCCCTGAGTGCTACGGAGTCCGCGGCCTCCGCGGCACTCAGGGCCGCGGCCTTCGCTGCCTTGTATGACGCGGCCTCCGCGGCCTCCGCGGCCTCCGCGGCCTCCGCGGCCCTGAGCGCCGCGGAGTCCGCGGCCCTGAGTGCTGCGGAGTCCGCGGCCCTGAGTGCTACGGAGTCCGCGGCCTCCGCGGCCTCCGCGGCCTCCGCGGCCTCCGCGGCCCTGAGCGCCGCGGAGTCCGCGGCCCTGAGTGCTGCGGAGTCCGCGGCCCTGAGTGCTACGGAGTCCGCGGCCTCCGCGGCACTCAGGGCCGCGGCCTTCGCTGCCTTGTATGACGCGGCCTCCGCGGCCTCCGCGGCCTCCGCGGCCTCCGCGGCCTCCGCGGCCTCCGCGGCCTCCACGGCCTCCGCGGCCTTCGCGGCCTCCGCGGCCTCCACGGCCTCCGCGGCCTTCGCGGCCTCCGCGGCCTCCACGGCCTCCGCGGCCTTCGCGGCCTCCACGGCCTCCGCGGCCTTCGCGGCCTCCGCGGCCTCCACGGCCTCCGCGGCCTTCGCGGCCCTGCGCGCCGCGGAGTCCGCGGCCCTGAGTGCTGCGGAGTCCGCGGCCCTGAGTGCTACGGAGTCCGCGGCCTCCGCGGCCTTCGCGGCCTCCGCGGCCACCGCTGCCTCCGCGGCCTTCGCGGCCTCCGCGGCATTCGCGGCCTCCGCGGCCTTCGCGGCCTCCGCGGCATTCGCGGCCTCCGCTGCCTTCGCGGCCTCCGCGGCCTCCGCGGCCTTCGCGGCCTCCGCGGCCTTCGCGGCCTCCGCGGCCTTCGCGGCCTTCGCGGAGTCCGCTTGTAGCAGTTTCTCTTGCTTTTTAGAAAGCACCCAGGCCGCCATTTTCTGCTGCGCGAGCTGCATTTTTGCCGGCGACGGACATAGCGGCTCTGCGCTCCGCAGAAACTGGGCCCCTTGGGATCCCTTTTAGTGCCGCGGATATGGTGGCTTTGTGCGCTTCGGTGGGCTTTTTTTTTACTTTTAGACCCTCAGACACCGCGACCTTGGGTGCCCCTCCGAAAGCAGGGGGTTCCCCGGCGCAAACAACAGTAGCATGTGCGGCTTTGGGTTCAACGGAACAGGGAGCCATAGGTTTCCCCAGGGTAGTTGCAGACAAGGTAGCCAAATACGCTTTGGTTAAAGCGGCTCCAAGAGGTCAATTTGGGTAACAGATGGTAGAAGCGTAGCTCTTACCGTCTGGGACCCTAATTGTGTGCTTGGTGCTCGAGGAGTTACGCCGCGGCTCCCCCACCGTAGGTGGAGGGCCGAGGCGTGCCTCGGATGCCCAGAGGGCACCTGAGCAATCCCGATGATTCTCTAAAGCGTGTTGCGGTCAATTTTTTTCCGCTACAAAAAAAATCCTTTCCGCGAAGGGTTACCCCCCCGCCTTTTTTTTCTTTAAATATTTAGTATATAATACTAAATATTTAAAAAAAAAGCACCATGTACTGAGCTAACAAGATTCGAACTTGCGATCCTGGGACCAAAACCCAACGCCTTACCACTTGGCTATAGCTCATTTATACCCCCTGCCATGGTGTCGCTCCTCTTTTTGGGCGGGATTGCTCCCCATAGGGGAGCTACCCCGCCCAAAAAGAGGTGCGGAATTGCTCCCCATAGGGGATTGCTCGCCATAGGGGATTGCTCCCCATAGGGGATTGCTCCCCATAGGGGATTGCACCCCATAGGGGATCAATCCCGCCCAAAAAAAGGTGCGGGATAGCTCCCCGCTTGCTTTGGGACCCCCGCCTTTTTTGAAATATTTAGTATTATATACTAAATATTACTAAAAAAAGGCGGGGGGTAACCCTTCGCGCAAAAAGACCTACGGATTTTTTTTGTAGCGGCCCGCCCTGACAATCAGCGTAGCTTATTGTCCGTGGCGGATCCCGCCTCGCGCTTTAGAGAATCATCGGGATTGCTCCAAGAGGCCAATTTGGGTAACAGATGGTAGAAGCGTAGCTCTTACCGTCTGGGACCCTAATAGTGCCGCACCACGCTTTAGAGAATCATCGGGATTACTCCGGTGCCCTCAGGTGCCCTCCGGGCACTCGAGTAATCCCGATGATTCTCTAAAGTGCAAAGCAGAGTTCTAGGCATTACGCCGCAGCTCTGCTGCTCTGCTGCACCGTAGGTGGAGAGCCGAGGCGTGCCTCGGATGCCCAGAGGGCACCTGAGCAACCCCGATGATTCTCTAAAGCGTGTTGCGGTCAATTTTTTTCCGCTACAAAAAAAATCCGTAGGTCTTTTTCCGCTTAGGCCCCCCCCCCCGCTATGCGGGGGGGGGGGGGGGGGGCTATCCCGCTTTTTTTTTTGATAATATTTAGTATACAATACTAAATATTAAAAAAAAAGGCGGGATTCGGTGTAAGCCTAAAAGAAGACAGAAGAAACAAGACTTGAACTTGCAACCGTAGGGTTTGAAATCCTATGCTCTACCGATTGAGCTACTCTTCTACAAGCCACTTGGCTATTGCGTCCCCTTTAAGAATACAGAAGAAACAAGACTTGAACTTGCAACCTTAGGATTTGGAATCCTACGCTCTACCGGTTGAGCTACTCTTCTACAAGCCACTTGGCTATTGCGTCCCCGCTGGCCCACCCCTTTATTTAGCCTCTCACACTTGTGTGAGAGGCTAAATAAAAAAAAGAAGCGCTATTTGGACCCAGGCGATAGAGGCGGCCCGCCCGTCACAATCCGCGTTGCTCGTGGCGGATCCCGCCAAGAATTAAATTTGGGTCCCAGGACGGTAACACGTTTTAGAGAATCATCGGGATTGCTCCAAGAGGTCAATTTGAGTACCAGACGGTAGACCGCTTTAGAGAATCAGCGGGATTGCTTAGGTGCCCTACGGGCGTCCTCAACGTCTTTAAAGAGTAGCGTGGCCCTAAGAATTAAATTAGGGTACCATAAGGTAGAAGCGCGCTGCGTAGAAGAAGCGGAGCCCCCTAAGGGGGCTCCGCTTCTTCTACGTGTCACGCGCTTCTACCTTATGGTACCCTAATTTAATTCGAAGGGTTACCCGGGGTCTACTCTGCTGCACCAGAGGTGGAGTGACCCCGGGGTTCCCCAAAGGGGGCTCCAACTCTTTAAAGACGTAAAGCAATCCCGCTGATTCTCTAAAGCGCGGAGGCGTTGCCCCAAGAATGTAATTCTGGTCCCAGACGGTACACGTAGGTGAAGAAGCGGAGCCCCCCTTTGGGGGCCACGCTTCTTCACCTACTCTTTAAAGACGTGATGCGTCTTTAGAGAATTGGAGAGGCAAAGGAGCCCCCTAAAGGGGGCTCCTTTGCCTCTCCAATTCTCTAAAGACGCGAAGGCGCTTCACGCTTTAGAGAAACAGCGGGATTGCTCTGGTGCCCTCTGGTGCCCTCTGGGCACCTGAGTAATCCCGATGATTCTCTAAAGCGTGATCCGCCACGGACTACGCTGATTGTCCGGGCGGGCAGCTTCGCACTTGAGAGGATCATCGGTATAGCTCTGCTTGAGAGCCCTCAGGGCACCTGAGCTATACCGATGATTCTCTAAAGCAGAGCTCGAGGAGTTACGCCGCGGCTCTGCGGCTCTGCTGCTCTGCTGCACCTACGGTGGAGGGCCGCGGGCGGGCCTCCGGTGCCCTCTGGGCGCCCGTGCAATTACGATTATTCTCTAAAGCGCGACACGTCTTTAAAGAGTTGGAGAAGAAGCGGAGCCCCCTTTGGGGGCCACGGGACCCCTCCAACTCCAAGAGGTCAATTTGAGTACCCAGACGGTAGAGGCTACGCCCTTACCGTCTGGGGCTCAAATTGAGCTCTTGGAGTTACGCCGCGGCTCCTCCACCTACGGTGGAGGGCCGCAGGCGGGCCTCTTTAAAGACGCAGAAGCGGGATCCGCCACGGTTCTATTAGCTACTGTACCGGGCGGGCCGCTCGAAGGGTTACAAAACCTGCGCCTTACCACAAAAACCCGCTCTGCTGCTCCACTATGTGTACCTCCACTACGTGGAGGTACACGTAGTGGAGGGCGGGTTTTGGGTCCCGGATCTATTAGCTACGCTAATAGAACCGTGGCGGATCCCACAGTGCGACATTATTTAGGGGGTTTTTTATAATAATTAGATAGAACGAATAATAGGTAATTGAGAGAATACGTGACTAGAAGGTGTAGCTGCTAATAACCATTCTAATGTAGTAGCAGTACGAGGGTAATCCGATGTAGTGGTACGCTCGGGTACGAAATTAATAGGACCTGCTAACATTAAAATAGATAAGAATGATACTAAGGCACCAAAACTAGCAATACTATTCCAACCGTAGAAACAATCTGCGTAATCAAACATGCGGCGTGGCATTCCTCCAAGGCCCAACATATGCATAGGGAAAAAGGTTAAGTTTACACCGATGAACAAGGTTCAAAAATGAATTTGGCCTCGTCCTTCAATATAGCTTAAACCTGTCATAATTCCGAATCAGAAATACAACCCTGCAAAAATACCAAAAGTAGCGCCCATACTGAGTACGTAATGAAAATGCCCTACGATATAGTAGGTATCATGTACTAACATATCAACACCTGCGTTAGCAAGTACTACACCTGTTACTCCACCAATAGTGAATAAACAGATGAAGCCTAAAGCAAACCACATGGGTGTAGTTAACCAAACGCTACCACCGTATATAGTAGCTAACCAGCTAAATATTTTCATACCAGTAGGTACTGCAATAATCATAGTAGCTGAAGTAAAATAAGCGATAGTATCTAAATCAAGACCTACTGTGAACATGTGATGAGCTCAGACTATAAAGCCTAAAATACTAATTGCAGCCATTGCGCTAATCATAGAAATAGTACCAAATACTGGTTTTTGTGAAAAAAAGCTAACAACATGGCTAACTATTCCGAACGCTGGTATTACTAAGATGTAAACCTCGGGATGCTTTTATTACATTATTATAATAAATTGGGCCATATCTTAACCCCATTTATTCACAAATGATAACCAAGCCTTATATTGATTAGAATCAATATAACTTTGATGCGCTTTTATACTTTTTAATTCATAATAAAGAGGAACTAGATGAAAACGTTGCTTTTTATTACTGTGAATGGTATGTTTTTTAAAGTATTCCATTAAATTTAGAATATCTTGTTTATCTGAAATAACCCATTTATAATAACCATTTTGGGATTTATCATAATATATGTTACCATTAAAAATAGTTTTAAAAGCTTGAACATCCTCTAAATATTTATTAGTAACAGATATAGATAATTGTAGGTTTACATTACTTCCTGCTTTGGGGACATTCTTTTTCAAGTATATGCAACCATCAGCATCGAAAAATCCAGCAAACCAGGAATTATTTATGTCTAATAAAATAGGTTCAATAAAACTTATATTATAATGATTACAAAGTATTTGCAATTGTTTTCTTCGTATTGAATGTCTTATTAAACCATTTATACGTTTAATTAATTCAATCATACCTTGCGTATTATGTAATCTATAACGTAAAGCTTTTACACCTGAACGTAATTTTATTGATCCTCCTAATTTCTGTTTTATTATATTTAAAGCATGTTCATCCTGTAATCCCATTGTTATTTCTAAACTTCCATATACTTTCTTACTTAATAAAAGACAACCGCCTCCATCTATTAAACCTGCTAGTCATTGATTAAAAGAACTTTCATTTGTGTTTAATAGGGGTTGTGGGCGTGCGGCCTCTGAGGTTTCTACTAATCTCTTAAAAATTGCATCTTCGTGGGCGCCGTTGCTAAAAAGTGCCGCTTGGCTGGATACCGTCAAGGAACGGGTATCCAGCCAAGCGGCACTTTTTAGCGCTACACGCTTTAGAGAAACAGAGGTATTGCTCAAGGCCCAGAGGGCACCTGAGCTATACCTCTGTTTCTCTAAAGCGTGACGCGGGCCCCGGCGGGTGATCGCATGATAGTTAGCTACACTAGTTATCGTGCGATCACCCGACCCGGGGATTACAAAAACGCCCCAAGAACGTTTAATAAGGATGTTGGTTACCTGCTGATTGTTGAGATTCAATATATTAATTGTCACTTTAACGGGCTTTTTTCAAGCTTTTTTTGAATCATCGGGACCCGTCTTTAAAGACGTGTTGCTCGGGGTGCCCGCAGGGAACCCCGGGGTCACTCCACCTTTGGTGGAGGAGACCCCGGGTAACCCTTCGAATAAAATTTGGGTCCCAGACGGTAACCCGCTTTTTAGAATCATCGGAATTGCTGTGGTGCCCTGAGGGAACCCCGGGGTCACTCCACCTTTGGTGGAGGAGACCCCGGGTAACCCTTCGAATAAAATTTGGGTCCCAGACGGTAGAAGCGCTACACGCGCATTACCCCAAATTTTATTCTTAGGGCACCTTAGCAATTCCGATGATTCTAAAAAGCGCGATGCGCGACGCGTCTTTAAAGAGTTGGAGAAGAGGCGGAGCCCCCTTTGGGGGGCTCCGCCTCTTCTCCAACTCTTTAAAGACGCAAAAGCGCTTCTACCGTCTGGGGCCCAAATTTTATTCTTAGGGCACCGTAGCAACACGTCTTCTCACGTCTTTAAAGCGCAGGTGAAGAAGCGTGGCCCCCAAAGGGGGGCTCCGCTTCTTCACCTGCGCTTTAAAGACGTGTTAAAGACGGGTCCCGATGATTCAAAAAAAGCTCGAGAAGCACTTAAGCATAAAACGGCTTCTGCTGATTTTGAAGTGCAAGATTTTGCATGGTCGGCACCGACCATGCAAAATCTTGTGCAGTCGGTTTTTGGAGTCCGCCGCGTATTGCACCCTAAAGGATGCGGTACGCGGTAGCCTATATTTAAAGTATAATATATATATACGTATAGTTCCTCAAGGTTCCAGCTTATAGTCCACTGCAAATAATAAGTTACCAAATTAAAGGGCCATCCTATATATTTGAAAATAAAGGCTAATTGACCGAAGAACCCACAGTTCAATTTAATAAGTTATTAGCCTATTAAAAATTATACACCCAGGTGGTAAGGGGCCCCAAAAATGTTCCTCCAAGAGGTCAATTTGAGTACCAGACGGTAGAGGCTACGCCCCCAGAATTCAATTAGGGTCCCTGACCGGTAAGTGTGCGCCACACCAAGAATTAAATCGGGGTCCCAGGACGGTTGCGCGTCTTTAGAGAATTGGAGAGGCAAAGTGACCCCCCTTTAGGGGGCTCCTTTGCCTCTCCAATTCTCTAAAGACGCGGTGCGGAGCGCACGTACTGTCCTGGGACCCCGATTTAATTCGCGGTGTTACAAAACTAGCACCCTCTCACCGAAACCCGCTACCCCCCACAGTGGGGGGGGAGCGGGTTTCGGTGATCCTCCGCTAGGTGAGGGGACCTCGTCTGCTTGCAGACGAGGTCCCCTCACTACGCGGAGGGACACGCAGTGGAGGGCTAGTTTTGGGCCACACTTACCGGTCAGGGACCCAAATTTAATTCGCGGGGGTTACCAAAAATGCTCCTCCACAAAGTGGAGGGACCCCAAGAATTAAATTTGGGTCCCAGACGCGGCACGTCTTTAAAGAGTAGGTGAAGAAGCGGAGCCCCCCTTTGGGGGCCACGCTTCTTCACCTACTCTTTAAAGACGTAGTGCGTCTTTAGAGAATTGGAGAGGCAAAGGAGCCCCCTAAAGGGGGAACCCCGGGGTCACCCCCACCTTTGGTGGGGTAGACCCCGGGTAACCCTTCGAATTAAATTTGGGTCCCATAAGGTAGAAGCGCGTGGCGCGCATTACCTTATGGGACCCAAATTTAATTCTTAGGGCTCCTTTGCCTCTCCAATTCTCTAAAGACGTAAAAGCGCGGCGCGCTTCCACCGTCCTGGGACCCAAATTTAATTCTTGGGGCATTTTTGGGGTACCGTCTGGGGCTCAAATTGGGTGAATACCGCCCTGCCCTCACCTACTGTGAGGAGCAGGGCGGTATTCACCCCTCGCACAAAATTAGGGCCCCAGACGGTAAGGGTGCTTCGCACTTCGCGTCTTTAGAGAATTGGAGAGGCAAAGGAGCCCCCTAAAAGGGGGTCACTTTGCCTCTCCAATTCTCTAAAGACGCGTTACCGTCTGGGACCCTAATTTTGTGCTTGGAGCTCGAGGAGTTACGCCGCGGCTCCTCCACCGTAGGTGGAGGGCCGCTACACGCTTTAGAGAATAATCGGGATTGCGCTCTTTTTTTTTTATTCGATATATCGAATAAAAAAACAAGAGGCAATCCCGATTATTCTCTAAAGCGCGAGGCGGGCCTCCGCGACGCGGCGCATCTGCGTCTTTAAAGAGTTGGAGAAGAAGCGAGGCCCCCTTAGGGGGCTCCGCTTCTTCTCCAACTCTTTAAAGACGCGTCGCGGAGGACCTTTTTTGGGGCCCCTTACCACCTGGGATTAAGTAATTCCTTATAATAATAAAGTGAACTACCGACTAAACATAAAGCCGTATAGAACCTTTTTAATTTAACGTGTTTTTTATAATATTTAGTATTATACTAAATATTATAAAAAAAGAGGCTAGCCCCCAGAATGAAATTTGGGTCCCTGACCGGTACACGTCTTTAATACGTCTTTAAAGCGCAGGTGAAGAAGCGGAGCCCCCCTTTGGGGGAACCCCGGGGTCACTCCACCTTTGGTGGAGTAGACCCCGGGTAACCCTTCGAATTAAATTTGGGTCCCATAAGGTAGAAGCGCGTGGCGCGCATTACCTTATGGGACCCAAATTTAATTCTTAGGGCCACGCTTCTTCACCTGCGCTTTAAAGACGTGAGAAGACGTGTACCGTCCTGGGACCCAAATTTCATTCTTGGGGCCCCTACATATCACGTTAAACCTGTGCTATATGACCCACTGCTGACCTAGTCTGTCGCGAACTAATTATATAACATATTAGCCCGACGGTCTTGTCTATATTAAATAAAATTTAACGTTAAGATTTGACCGTTTTCAGCAGCATTGCCCTAATCTCACATTTACCCTCTGCAGTCCCTTTTTGCCCCCAAGAGGGACCGCCTCGGCCATTCACCGTAGGTGAATGAGCCGCGGCGTAACCTCCTCGAGCTCAATTTGCTGCCCTGACAGTTGAAGCTTCGCTATAACTGTCTGGACCCCAAATTGACCTCTTGGAGGTCTGCTTCAAGCGGGCAGCTTGGGGCTCTGCTTGAGGGGCTCAGATAAAGCGGGGTTGCACCCCCCTACGGGGAGGCCCGCCTCGCGCTTTAGAGAAAAAGCGGTATTGCTCTGCTTGGTGCCCTCAGGGCGCCCAGAGGCCCGCCTGTGGCCCTCCACCGTAGGTGTAGGAGCCACGGCGTAACCTCCTCGAGGTCAATACCGCTTTTTCTCTAAAGCGTGTAGCGGCCCTCCACCGTAGGTGGAGGAGCCGCGGCGTAACTCCTCGAGCTCCAAGCACAAAATTAGGGTCCCAGACGGTAACGCGTCTTTAGAGAATTGGAGAGGCAAAGTGACCCCCTTTTAGGGGGCTCCTTTGCCTCTCCAATTCTCTAAAGACGCGTTACCGTCTGGGGCCCTAATTTTGTGCGAGGGGTGAATACCGCCCTGCTCCTCACAGTAGGTGAGGGCAGGGCGGTATTCACCCAATTTGGGTCCCAGACGGTAAGGGGGCTACGCCTTCGCGTCTTTAGAGAATTGGAGAGGCAAAGGAGCCCCCTAAAGGGGGGTCACTTTGCCTCTCCAATTCTCTAAAGACGCATACCTTCTGTTTCCCAAATTGGCCTCTTGGAGCAATCCCGCCCGCAGCAACGAAAATTAGGTGCGTTTACCGAACAGGAGAGAAGTGTAAAATGAGAAGAAGTACCCCGTCAGGTACTACAATAAATAACACACCCAGATGGCCCCAAAAATGCTCCTCCGCTTCCACGCTTCCGCGTCTTTAGAGAATTGGAGAGGCTAAGGAGGCCCGCCTCTGCGTCTTTTAAGAGTTGGAGGAAGAAGCGTGGCCCTAAGAATTAAATTTGGAGGTAATGCGCTTCTCGTCTTTAGAGAATTGGAGGGACAAAGTGACCCCGGGGAACCCCGGGGTCACCCCCACCTTTGGTGGGGGTGACCCCGGGGAACCCCGGGGTCACCCCCACCTTTGGTGGGGGTGACCCCGGGTAACCCTTCGAATAAAATTTGGGTCCCATAAGGTAGAAGCGCGTGGCGCGCATTACCTTATGGGACCCAAATTTTATTCTTAGGGCTCCTTTGTCCCTCCAATTCTCTAAAGACGTGAAGCGCTTCTACCTCCAAATTTAATTCGAAGGGTTACCCGGGGTCTACTCCACCAAAGGTGGAGTGACAAAGCATCCCGGGATGCTTTGTTCCCCCAAAGGGGGCTACGCTTCTTCCTCCAACTCTTAAAAGACGTGTCTCTAAAGCGTGTAGCGGCCCTCTGCTGCACCCACAGTGGAGGAGCCGCGGCGTAACTCCTCGAGCTCCAAGCACAAAATTAGGGTCCCAGACGGTAACGCGTCTTTAGAGAATTGGAGAGGCAAAGTGACCCCCTTTTAGGGGGCTCCTTTGCCTCTCCAATTCTCTAAAGACGCGTTACCGTCTGGGACCCTAATTTTGTGCGAGGGGTGAATACCGCCCTGCTCCTCACAGTAGGTGAGGGCAGGGCGGTATTCACCCAATTAGGGTCCCAGAAGGTAAGAGCGTACCGCTTCTACCTTCTGTGACCCTAATTGACCTCTTGGAGCCCTAAGAATTAAATTAGGGTAACGCGCTTCTCGTCTTTAGAGAATTGGAGGGACAAAGTGACCCCCTTTAGGGGGCTCCTTTGCCCCTCCAATTCTCTAAAGACGTGAAGCGCTTCTACCCTAATTTAATTCGAAGGGTTACCCGGAGTCTCCCCCGCCAAAGGTGGGGGGGGACTCCGGGGTTCCCCCCTTAGGGGGGCTCCTTTGCCTCTCCAATTCTCTAAAGACGCATCACGTCTTTAAAGAGTAGGTGAAGAAGCGTGGCCCCCAAAGGGGGGCTCCGCTTCTTCACCTACTCTTTAAAGACGTGTAGCGTTTTATAGAATTAGCGGGCATTTTTTTGGGGGGGGTGTATTCATTGGGACTAGGATTATTGTAAATGAAAGCTGCCAAAGGGAGGCCCGCCTGCGGCCCTTCACCAACGGTGAAGGAGCCGCGGCGTAACTCCCCGAGCTCAATTAGGGTCCCAGAAGGTAAGAGCGTACCGCTTCTACCTTCTGTGACCCTAATTGACCTCTTGGAGCCGCATTTTCGTTAACTAAGTTTTAATTTTTCGTATTAATTAAAATACGCACCTACTTAATTTACTTCTCTATTAAATATATATTATTTAATAAAACAAATCCTGTTTTCCTAGTTACTCCAAGAGGTCAATTTGGGTAACAGACGCATAACGTCTTTAAAGAGTAGGTGAAGAAGCGTGGCCCCCAAAGGGGGGCTCCGCTTCTTCACCTACTCTTTAAAGACGTGTCACGTCTGTTACCCAAATTGGGTGAATACCGCCCTGCCCTCACCTACTGTGAGGAGCAGGGCGGTATTCACCCCTCGCACAAAATTAGGGTCCCAGACGGTAAGGGTGCTTCGCACCAAGAATTAAATTGGGGTTCCCGGACGTTAACGCGCGAAGCGCGCGAAGCGCGCGAAGCGCGCGAAGCGCGCGAAGCGCGCGAAGCGCGCGAAGCGCGCGAAGCGCGCGAAGCGCGCGAAGCGCACGAAGCGCGCGAAGCGCGCGAAGCGCGCGAAGCGCACGAAGCGCGCGAAGCGCGCGAAGCGCGCGAAGCGCGCGAAGCGCACGTAACGTCGGGGGCCCCAATTTAATTCGCGGTGTTACAAAACAAGCACCCTCTCACCGAAACCCGCTACCCCCCACAGTGGGGGGGGTGCGGGTTTCGGTGATCCTCTGCTAGGTGAGGGGACCTCGTCTGCTTGCAGACGAGGTCCCCTCACTACGCGGAGGGACACGTAGTGGAGGGCTTGTTTTGGGCCACTTTACCGTCTGGGACCCTAATTTTGTGCTTGGAGCTCGAGGGGTTACGCCGTGGCCCCTCTGCTGCACGCAGCAGAGGGGCCCCAAAAATATCCTCCCCTCCGGGGAGGAACATTTTTGGTAACCCCACGAATTAAATTTGGGTCCCAGACAGTAAGACGCTTCAACGTCTTTAAAGAGTTGGAGAAGAAGCGAGGCCCCCTTAGGGGGCTCCGCTTCTTCTCCAACTCTTTAAAGACGTGCTGCGCTTTAATGCGTCTTTAGAGAGTTGGAGAGGCAAAGGAGCCCCCTAAAGGGGGTCACTTTGCCTCTCCAACTCTCTAAAGACGCGATCAGCGCTTTAGAGAATTAGCGAGGTTAAGATGCCCCCCCTTTAGGGGGGGCCTTAACCTCGCTAAATCTCTAAAGCGCGGAGAATCATCGGGATAGCTCGGGGGGCCAGAGGGCCCCTGAGCTATCCCGATGATTCTCTAAAGCGTGTCTCGTCTTCACGTCTTTAAAGAGGCCCGCCAGCGGCCCGCCAGCGGCCCGCCAGCGGCCCGCCAGCGGCCCGCCAGCGGCCCGCCAGCGGCCCGCCACCGTAGGTGTAGGGCCGCTGGCGGGCCTCTTTAAAGACGTGTACCGTCCTGGGACCCAAATTGAATTCTTGGGGCCACAGGCGGGCATCTATTTTTGTTTCCTAGAAATACCATTTATTTCATTAGCCATTTGAGTTAATAAACCACGTTTCAATGGGTCTAAATGTTGTTTCTGTTCAAGTAAAAGATTTAAATCTTTGAATTTTAAGTAACTGATTTTTTTAATACCCCTAAATTCCTCAATATATTTGTCAAAATAAGGATAAACTTTTTGGACATTAACTAAACTATATACTATATATTGGTAATTATCCTTTTCATGATGAGCCGATACTGCCCCTGCCATAAATAATAAGATAAGATGGCTTAAGACTGGTAAATTTATATCACCTTTCTGTGCTAATATAAAACGTGTACGATAAGCTATTGAATTAGACAATAAACTTATTGTAAAACATCCTTCAGCCTCCACAAAGCCTAATAACCAAGTATTATATAGACTAGGTAGGTTTTTAGCATTATTATAAGGAATAAGACAAGTGCAAGATTTTGCACGGTCGGCACCGTCCATGCAGGAAAAGGGTTTTTGATTATAAACTTGTAAGAATTTAGAAAATTGCAACTTACGCGCAGGTAATACAATATTACCATTAAATAAAAGGCATATTAATTCTAAATCCTCCTTTTTTTGAACAATAAATCGCCAAACCCTTGGACCTTGTTTTAAAATATGTCCAAAGCCTAAGGTTTGTTGAATAACATCCAAAACTTGTTTATTATTTATACCTTGTATTACTACAAAAGATAATTCTTTACGATGATTCACAACAAAAGATCCATCACCCTCCACAAATCCAATAAGTCAATAAATAAAATTATCAGAAGGAAGATGGACGTTACGTTTATATTTTAAATGGTATGATTTAAATTTTAATTTAAAGGATTCAAAAACTAGAGGGACCGCCCCAAGAATTAAATTTGGGTCCCTGACCTGTAGAGGCGCAGACGCGCACTTACTGGTCAGGGGCCCTAATTTAATTCGCGGGGTTACCAAAAATGCCTCTCCACAAAGTGGAGGGCTTTTTTTGGGGTCCCCGGCCATCCACCGACGGTGGATGAGCCGCGGCGTAACCTCCTCGAGCTCAATTTGGGTCCCAGACGGTAATGCGTCTTTAAAGAGTTGCAGCAGAGGCGGAGCCCCAAAGTGGGCTCCGCCTCTGCTGCAACTCTTTAAAGACGCTGAAGACGCAGCCCCAAGAATTAAATTTGGGTTCCTGACCGGTAGAGGCGCAGACGCGCACCCCGCGCTTTTAAGAATCATCGGAATTGCTGTGGTGCCCTCAGGGCACCTTAGCAATTCCGATGATTCTAAAAAGCGCGTACCGGTCAGGGACCCAAATTTAATTCGCGGGGTTACCAAAAAAGCTCCTCCACAAAGTGGAGGGCATTTTTTGGGGTCCCTTACCGTCTGGGACCCAAATTGGGTGAATACCGCCCTGCCCTCACCTACTGTGAGGTGCAGGGCGGTATTCACCCCTCGCTCAAAATTAGGTAATTTTGAGCTTGGACCTCTTGTAGGTTTTGTTAAGAAAAGATGCTGATAGAGTACTAGATCTCCGCTCTCACAGAAATAGGCAGTGTTTAAGTTACGATCCGTTAATAACATCACTAAAGCTGCTGCTAATACTGGTACGGCTAATACAACTAAAATAGCGGTAAAGACAATGGACCAAACGAATAAGGGTACTTGTCCAAGTTTCATACCAGCTGCGCGCATACCGGCAACTGTTACTAATAAGTTAATACTTCCTAAAATAGAACTTAAACCATTTAAATGTAAACTTAAAATGGCTAAATCTACTGAAGCTCCTGAATGTTGGATACTTAAGGGTGGATAACTAACCCTATTTGTTACTAACCTACATACTGTAAAACATAAATAAAAGTGACACCAAGTATTAAATTTGGAGACCCTATTTAATTCTTGGTGGAGGGGAAAAAAATCCCCGTCCTCCACAATATCATAATATTTTAAGTACTCTCGTTAGATGCTATAAGTCACCCTATAGTTCGGACTATACCTTCACGAAATTACTCACACCCAGATGGTAAGGGAACCCCGGGGTCTCCTACACAAAAGGTGCCCAAAACTAGCCCCAAGAATGTAATTTGGGTCCCAGACGTTCTACGTCTTTAAAGAGTTGGAGGGGGCTCCGCTGCGTCTTTAAAGAATAATCGGGACCCGTCTTTAAAGAGTTGGAGAAGAAGCGGAGCCCCCTTTGGGGGGAACAAAGCATCCCGTGATGCTTTGTCACTCCACCAAGAATTAAATTAGGATGGTAAAGGCGCTATACGCTTTAGAGAATCATCGGGATTGCTAGGAGCCCTGAGGGAACCCCGGGGTCACTCCACCTTTGGTGGAGGAGACCCCGGGTAACCCTAAGAATAAAAAGCGGGTTACCGTCTGGGACCCAAATTTTATTCTTAGGGCGCTCTAGCAATCCCGATGATTCTCTAAAGCGTGACGCGCACCCCGCGCTTTTTAGAATCATCGGAATTGCTGTGGTGCCCTCAGGGCACCTTAGCAGTTCCGATGATTCTCTAAAGCGTGACGCGCACCCCGCGCTTTTTAGAATCATCGGAATTGCTGTGGTGCCCTCAGGGCACCTTAGCAGTTCCGATGATTCTCTAAAGCGTGACGCGCACCCCGCGCTTTTTAGAATCATCGGAATTGCTGTGGAGCCCTCAGGGCACCTTAGCAGTTCCGATGATTCTAAAAAGCGCGTACCGTCCTGGGACCCTAATTTAATTCGAGGGGCTACAAAACTAGCATCCTCTCACCGAAACCCGCTACCCCCCACTGTGGGGGGTAGCGGGTTTCGGTGATCCTCCGCTAGGTGAGGGGACCTCGTCTGCAAGCAGACGAGGTCCCCTCACTACGCGGAGGGACACGAAGTGGAGGGCTAGTTTTGGGCGCCTTTGGTGCAGCAGAGTAGACCCCGGGTTACCCGGAATCTACTCTGCTGCACCAAAGGTGGAGTGACAAAGCATCCCGGGATGCTTTGTTCCCCCAAAGGGGGGCTCCGCTTCTTCACCTACTCTTTAAAGACGTGTACCGTCTGGGACCCGAATTTAATTCTTGGGGGCGTCCCGCCTCTACCTTCTAATTGATCTCTTGGAGGGCGCCCTAGCAATCCTGATGATTCTCAAAAGCGCGGGAGTGGCCCGCCCTACGCGTCTTTAGAGAATTGGCGGGGCAAAGTAGACCCTTTAGGGTCTACTTTGCCCCGCCAATTCTCTAAAGACGCAAAGAGCGCAATTTGGATCCCAGACGGTAAGGACGCGATGCGCTTTAGAGAATCATCGCGTCCTTACCGTCTGGGATCCAAGTTGCGCTCGAAGAGTTACAAAACCTGCGCCTCTCACCGAAACCCGCTACCCCACATAGTGGGGTGCGGGTTTCGGTTGGAGGGCGGGTTTTGGGCCCCGGTACAATCAGCAACGCTGATTTTACCGGGGCGGATCTCGCACCGCGTTTTAGAGAATCATCGGGATTGCACGGGTGCTCAGAGGGCTCCTGAACAATCCCGATGATTCTCTAAAGCGTGCTGCGGGATCCGCCACGGTTCTATTAGCTACGCGAATAGAACCGGGCGGACCTCACTTAACGTCTGGGACCCGCATATAATTCTTGGGGGGGTAGAGAATTTTAGCAACCACCTACTCGGATTCAAATAGGCGGTTGTTTGGTCCGGAGTTTACGCATTTGTTGTTGGATTTTAGTAAGAGCTTCAAAATCACCTTTATGTTTAAAATAAGAACGTGCCCAAATACGATATTCTACACTTTTCATGCCCTTTAAAGTATCTTTATAATAAACTATAATACTCTCAATACTACGACTATTTGTTGTGTCTAAACCCCAACCACCTTTAACTATACTTTTAACTGATGATTTAATATTAAAAACAGTTCTTAATTGCTCCAAAATACGCTTATCTCTTTTTTGGGTAAACCCAAAACCATGTACCAGGCGACCAGACTCTTTTTTTACAATGTAAAAGCTTCCTTCCGCCTCCGTAAAGCCCACAATCCAATTTTTAGTTGGAATGTTACTATGGGGGGATAGGTAATCATCTGGAGTCCCTTCTTTAAACAATTGTTTTATATTTGTACGTGTTTCTAAATCTGCACTATATAAAGCTTGTTTAAATAAGTTAAAATTGTAATATTTCATTGTATGTAAAGGGTATTGTAAGAAAATAGGCATAACGAGATATTTTAATACTTTTGTATCACAAATGCGATATTGTAACATTATAGATGTTCCTTTGATACCTGTTCTTGACATAGTGTTTTTAACTCCTGATTTGGTTATAGAACCATAGCCTAAGTTTTTTTTTATATAGTGTAAAATTCTACCATTATATACACTTTGACCTATTTTAAACGAAAATTGATAAGAATTGTTTATATTCGATTTTGTTATACTAAAACAACCATCACCATCCGTAAAACCCACTAACCACTCTATAAAATCGCGTTCAACGTTTAGTCTCTGATGGGTTTCTGAAGAGAAACCCAGGCTGATTGTCTTACTACTACTACAACTAAAGTTGTTTGCATTTTGTAATAAACTATTCATTTTTACGTCCAAGCGTCCCGCTTTTTGCGTCTTTAAAGAGTTGGAGGGGTCCCCCAAGAAGCGTGGCCCCCAAAGGGGGCTCCGCTTCTTTGGGGACCCCTCCAACTCTTTAAAGACGCATAGGGCGAAGTTGCTCCAAGAGCTCAATTTGTGAAACAGACGGTAAGGGGCGCAGCCCCCAGAATTAAATTTGGGTCCCTGACCGGTAGATGCGTCTTTAGAGAATTGGAGAGGCGAAGTGACCCCCCTAAAGGGGGGTACTTCGCCTCTCCAATTCTCTAAAGACGCGGAGGTGCGGCGCACACTTACCGGTCAGGGACCCAAATTTAATTCGCGGGGGTTACCAAAAAATGCTCCTCCACAAAGTGGAGGGCATTTTTGGGGCCCCTTACCGTCTGGGACCCAAATTGAGCCCGAGGAGTTACGCCGCGGCTCCACCACCGTAGGTGTAGGGCCGCTACACGCTTTAGAGAAAAATCGGTATTGCTCTGCTTGGCGCCCTCAGGGCGCCAAGCAGAGCAATACCGATTTTTCTCTAAAGCGCGAGGCGGGCCTCCCCAGTGGGGTGCAATTCCGCTCTAAAAGGCGGACCCCGATGCGCGCTTGAGATAATCATCGGGTTTGCTCTGGTGCCCTCAGGGCACCTGAGGGCCGACGCGGCCCTCCACCCACGGTGGAGGAGCCGCGGCGTAAATCCTCGAGCTCCAAGCTGCCCGCCTTTCGCGTCTTTAAAGAGTTGGAGGGGTCCCCCAAGAAGTGTGGCCCCCAAAGGGGGCTCCGCTTCTTTGGGGACCCCTCCAACTCTTTAAAGACGCATTGGGCGGTATAGCCCCCCAGAGGGGGGCTATACCGCCCAAAAGGCGGGCTATACCGTCCTAAAGGCGGGCAGCTTGGAACTTTTGGGACAGCATAGGGGCCCACTAAGGGTTTGTTTATTAGAGTAGAATAATTTATAAAAGTACTACATATTGCATATAATAAATCATGCATTTCTACATATACATTATGGTACTTATATAAGATGTTCCAGCATCGAGTTGAATTTAAGAACCGTTTATCACTTAAAGCGGTTCACCCGGTTCCTGCACCTTGCTCTACTAAAGTAGATAACAATAATAAAGCTAATGCTGGGGGGTTTAACCAAAAACTAATGTTATTTAAACGAGGGAACGCCATATCAGGCGCACCTATTAAAATGGGTACAAGTCAATTACCGAATCCACCAAATAAAGCCGGCATTACCATAAATAATAACATTATAATCCCGTGCCCTGTGATGATGACGTTGTACAATTGTCCATTTCCCATTAACATGCCTTGACCTGGTACTCCAAGTTCAAGACGAATAAACATCGATAAGGTGGTACCTATAATACCTGCGAATAAAGCGAATGCTAAATATAGCATTCCAATATCCTTGTGATTTGTTGAATATATCCATCTAGTAAACATTTGCAGTTTTAAGCCCACACCTGCGGACACACCCCTCTCTCTGCCCCCCCTTCGGGGGGCTGGAACTAGAGCTCCAAGCTGCCCGCCCGGACAAACAGCGTTGCTTATTGTCCGGGACCCAAAACCCGCCCCAAGAATAAAATTTGGGTCCCAGGACGGTAAGGGGCCCCAAAAATGCCCTCCACTATGTGGAGGAGCATTTTTGGTAACCCCCGCGAATTAAATTTGGGTCCCTGTCCGGTAGATGCGCGACGCGCACTTACCGGACAGGGGCCCAAATTTAATTCTGGGGGCGCTTCCACGCTTTAGAGAATTGGAGAGGCAAAGGAGCCCTTAGAATTAAATTTGACGGTATGCGTCTTTAGAGAAACTGTGGGCCCCAAGAGGCCCAGGGGCCCTCAGGGCTCCCGGGCCTCTTGGGGCCCACAGTTTCTCTAAAGACGCGGAAGCGCTATACGTCTTTAGAGAATTGGAGGGACAAAGGAGCCCCCTAAAGGGGGTCACTTTGTCCCTCCAATTCTCTAAAGACGAGAAGCGCATTACCCTAATTTAATTCTTAGGGCTCCTTTGCCTCTCCAATTCTCTAAAGACGCGAAGGCGGCCCGCCCGGACAATCAGCGTAGCTAATTGTCCGTGGCGGATCCCGCCTTGCTTTTTTTTTTTTCTGCCTCCAAGAGGTCAATTTGGGTACCAGACGGTAGAGGCACAAAGCCGCAAGGCGGGATCCGCCACGGACAATTAGCTACGCTGATTGTCCGTGGCGGATCCCGCCTTGCGGCTTTTTGTGCACTTACCGTCTGGTACCCAAATTGCGACGCACCGCGCTTTAGAGAATCATCGGTATAGCTCTGCTTGAGTGCCCTCAGGGCACCTGAGCAATCCCGATGATTCTCTAAAGCGCGCGGCGGGATCCGCCACGGACAATAAGCTACGCTGATTGTCCGGGCGGGCTGCTTCGCACTTTAGAGAATCATCGGTATAGCTCTGCTTGAGTGCCCTCAGGGCACCTGAGCTATACCGAGGATTCTCTAAAGTGCAAAGCAGAGCTCGAGAAGGTTACGCCGCGGCCCCTCCACCGAAGGTGCCCGAAACTGGCCCCTTTTTTCAAGCGGCCCGTCTCCTTTTTTTTTTAATATTTAGTATATAATACTAAATATTAAAAAAAAAAGCGGGATTGCTACCCTACGGGTTGATATCCCGCCCAAAGAGAGGGAGCCGGGCCCTTTTGTAAATATTTAGTATTATATACTAAATATTATAAAAAAAAAAAAACGCTGTGGAGGCGGTCCGCCCGGTTATATTAGCGTAGCTAATAGAACCGTGGCGGATTCCGCCTTCGCGCTTTAGAGAATCATCGGTATTGCTCAGGTGCCCTGAGCAATACCGATGATTCTCTAAAGCGTGTTGCGGCTAATTTTGTAACCCCGCGAATTAAATTTGGGTCCCTGACGGTAAGTGCGGCCCGCACGGACAATCAGCGTAGCTCATTGTCCGTGGCGGACAATCAGCGTAGCTCATTGTCCGTGGCGGACAATCAGCGTAGCTCATTGTCCGTGGCGGACAATCAGCGTAGCTCATTGTCCGTGGCGGACAATCAGCGTAGCTCATTGTCCGTGGCGGACAATCAGCGTAGCTCATTGTCCGTGGCGGACAATCAGCGTAGCTCATTGTCCGTGGCGGACAATCAGCGTAGCTCATTGTCCGTGGCGGACAATCAGCGTAGCTCATTGTCCGTGGCGGACAATCAGCGTAGCTCATTGTCCGTGGCGGACAATCAGCGTAGCTCATTGTCCGTGGCGGATCCCGCCTTCGCGCTTTAGAGAATCATCGGTATTGCTCAGGTGCCCTGAGCAATACCGATGATTCTCTAAAGCGTGTTGCGGCCTTTTTTTTTCCTCACACACCAAAGGTGTGTGAGGAAAAAAAATGCGCCCTTTACCGTCTTGGGACCCAAATTTAATTCTTGGTGGAGGGCCGAGGCGGGCCCTTTTTTTAATTTCTAACTCAGCTATTTTAAACCCCCTGAATTTTTTTTTATGGAAACCTGAAGTCCGTTTTTTTTAGTATATAATACTAAATATTAAAAAAACGCCGAAGGCGAGGGGTTAAAGCCCGAAGGGTAAAAAAATGTAATATGAGAATAGGCAAGAAGAAGGTATAAGAAAAGAGGGTATATAAAAGTGCTTCTAACTAAATAAAATTATATATCTATCTCTCTAATTTTAAACCTCCTAGAGGTCCAAGCCTCCCGCCCCTTTTTTTTTTTAGCCTCCAAGAGATCAATTTGGGTCCCAGACGGTACACGTCTGGGACCCAAATTGATCTCCTAAAAAAAAAAGGGGGCGGGCCGCTCTTAGGTAAAAAAAGTGGAGGTTAGGTTAAGCATGTTTAGTTATTAATTATAATTATTTCTAGATCTAGTTCCCAAAATCTAACCATGTTACGACTTAACCCCTATTATCCCCTCTTCGCTATATACGTTGAACTAAAAAAGTATTTAACATAATTTAACGACAAAAGAACTCTAAGGATTTGACGGGCAGTGAGTACGAGATCAATTAAAAAGGTTACTTAAACATTGGGGGGGTTTAGAAAAAAGTGGCGGATACCCCCAAAGCAAAATATATTAGATATTTTCTATAATTTGTGTTTAAATAATGCAAGAACTTCACCGAAACTTGTCTGATTTTCGATTAATCGCGATTCCTCCTTTATAAATTCAATTGCAGAATTTAATCTGAACTAAGGTTGGTTTTTCTATTATGCCAATCATTGTAGCAAACGTGAGGCCCAAATCATAGGGCCATGAGGACTTGTGCAGCTTTCTATATAATTTTAAAATCACTTTGAAGCTAAACTTGGTCCCTTTTTTTTTATAATATTTAGTATTATATACTAAATATTTAAAAAGCGGAATTGCTCCAAGAGGTCAATTTGGGAAACAGACGGTAGGGGCTACGCCTCTACCGTCTGTTTCCCAAATTGACCTCTTGGAGCAATCCCGCCCTAAAAAGGGCACGGTAAGGGGCCCCAAAAACGTGCCTCTACCGCTTGGTACGTAAATTGAGTACAAGAGTGAGCCCCAAAGGTAATAAAATGTAATCTTAGCCAGTGAATGCTCTGTTATTAATAACGGAACTTAATCTCTAAAACTTAGAAAAATAGCTAGTCAGCCATGCAACGCCTATTTAATTATTTATTATTATTCCCACCAAAAGGTCTATCATATTATTTTTCATCAGCTTGTGAAGGTGCACAGGGTCTCTTTGTCCTGTGATTACAAGCCCGCGTCTGCACGGGCAACTTAAATTCACAGAATACAGGTATGGGACAGCACTGCAATCGTTACGCCATTCATGCGGGACGCCAATTAAACGCCAAGGAATTTTGCTCAGCTTATCCCCTCTCTTTCGAGTAAATCTGCTTTGATTAAGGGCTGGACTCTATCTTAAAAAAGATTCATTCAAAATAACAGTTTATAGTAGGTATTGTCATTTTATACTAGGCTTTGCCTAGTATAAAATAAAAAGGCCCTCCCTCTCACCCATTATTATATAACCTGTACCTATTTTAATACAAGTTACTATTTCACCTTCTTTAAATCGCTTAGTTTTTGTACTTAATTTTGCATTTCCTCCAAGAGATCAATTTGGGTAACAGACGGTAGCCCGCTTTAGAGAATCAGCGGGGTTGCTTAGGTGCCCTACGGGCGTCCTCCACGTCTTTAAAGAGTTGGAGGGGTAGCGGAGCCCCGAAGGGTTACCCGGGGTCTCTCCACCAAAGGTGGAGTGACCCCGGGGTTCCCCTTTGGGGCTCCGCTACCCCTCCAACTCTTTAAAGCAATCCCGCTGATTCTCTAAAGCGGGCTACCGTCTGTTACCCAAATTGAGCTCGAGGAGTTACGCCGCGGCCCCTCCACCTACGGTGGAGGGCCGAGGCGGGCCTCAACATCAGACGGCAAGCCGCTCAAATGTTTTTTATTTAACATATTTTCACATAACTGTTTAAATATAGGTAATTGCAATCTTTTGACTGTACATAAAGGATTATCCTCAAAAAAGGGGCACGCCTCGGCCCTCCACCGTAGGTGCAGCAGAGCCGCGGCGTAACCCTCTCGAGCTCAATTTGGGTACCAGATGGTATGGGACCCTAAAAATGTCTTCCACGGCGTGGAGGGACCCCAAAAATACCCTCCACTTTGTAGAGGAATATTTTTGGTAACCCCACGAATTAAATTTGGGTCCCAGACGCACTACGTCTTTAAAGAGTAGGTGAAGAAGCGTGGCCCTAAGAATTAAATTTGGAGGTAGAAGCGTGGCGCGCTTCTACCTCCAAATTTAATTCGAAGGGTTACCCGGGGTCTACTCTGCTGCACCAAAGGTGGAGTGACAAAGCATCCCGGGATGCTTTGTTCCCCCAAAGGGGGGCTCCGCTTACGTGCGCCGTCCTGGGACCCAAATTTAATTCTTGGGGCCATTTTTAGTAACCCCACGAATAAAATTCGGGTAAAGGAGCTAAGCTCCTTTACCCGAATTTTATTCTTGGGGCTACGCCTCTACCATCTGGTACCCAAATTGACCTCTTGAGGGTATAATAATATGAAGAAGGTGCTTTACGTTTTTTACTCGATAGTGATAACGATCACCATGATTTACTGTAACATTACCACATCCAAAATAATCTTTAAGTGCATAAAGAATTTGAATATCCCTTTTATGCTGCACTATAGTAAATTCACCTTGAATTTGGTATTTAAGCTTCATTGTGGTATTTTTAAATATCGAATAACTAAAGCATCCTTCTCCAAGAGCTCTATTTGGGTACCTGACGGTAACACGCTTTAGGGAATCGTCGGGATTGCTTAGGTGCCCTGAGGGCCCCTAGCAATCCCGACGATTCCCTAAAGCGCGACACGTCTTTAAAGAGTTGGAGAAGAAGCGGAGCCCCCTTAGGGGGCTCCGCTTCTTCTCCAACTCTTTAAAGACGCAGAAGCGCGTAGCACACTTACCGTCAGGGACCCTAATTTTGTGCTTGAAGCAGAGCTCGAGGAGTTACGCCGCGGCTCTGCTGCTCTGCTGCACCGTAGGCGCCCAAAACTAGCCCTCCACTTCGTGTCCCTCCGCGTAGTGAGGGGACCTCGTCTGCAAGCAGACGAGGTCCCCTCACCTAGCGGAGGATCACCGAAACCCGCTACCCCCCACTGTGGGGGGTTGCGGGTTTCGGTGAGAGGATGCTAGTTTTGTAGCCCCTCGAATTAAATTTGGGTCCCCGACGGTACACGTCTTTAAAGAGTAGGTGAAGAAGCGGAGCCCCCCTTTGGGGGCCACGCTTCTTCACCTACTCTTTAAAGACGTGACGCGCTTTTTAGAATCATCGGAATTGCTGAGAGCACCACAGCAATTCCGATGATTCTAAAAAGCGCGGGGTGCGCGTCACGCTTTAGAGAATCATCGGGATTGCTAGAGCGCCCTAAGAATAAAATTTGGGTCCCAGACGGTAACCCGCTTTTTAGAGAAACTGTGCGATAGCCCAAGAGCCCCGAGGGCCCCGGGGCTATCGCACAGTTTCTCTAAAGACGCGGAAGCGCTACACGCGCATCGCGCTTTTTAGAATCATCGGAATTGCTAAGGTGCCCTGAGGGCACCACAGCAATTCCGATGATTCTAAAAAGCGGGTTACCGTCTGGGACCCTAATTTTATTCGAAGGGTTACCCGGGGTCTCCTCCACCAAAGGTGGAGTGACCCCGGGGTTCCCTCAGGGCTCCTAGCAATCCCGATGATTCTCTAAAGCGTATAGCGCCTTCTCTAAAGCGTGTTACCGTCCTGGGACCCAAATTTAATTCTAGGTGGAGGGCCTCCGTCTACAAAACCTACTATTCAATCTTTATGTAATAACATTTTTAATTCTGTTATATTTTTCTTTTAAATGATTCCCTTTCCCGAGCGTATAGTCTCTGAGGGTTATATTTGCCCGACATCGCTAAAGGGGTACCTAGTTACTAGGGTTCCACCTCTACTATCTCGGACCTCCGGTGGGCGTTTTTTAGGAGCATATACCGCGTAGCGGTATATGCTCCTAAAAAACGCCTGCCAGGGGTATTAATAAGTTTATTAGATATGAACCTTTATCCTCTTATTAAAATATTCTTCCCTGCTGATTGTCCCCTTGTCTTCTTAATTTTCACCTAATTTATGTTATATAGTCATATAACATAGAATTAGCTCCAAGCTGCCCGCTCCTAGAGGTCAATTTGTGTAACAGAAGGTAGAGGCGTTGCCCCCAGAATTTAATTTGGGTCCCAGACGCACTACGTCTTTAAAGAGTAGGTGAAGAAGCGTGGCCCCCAAAGGGGGGCTCCGCTTCTTCACCTACTCTTTAAAGACGTGCACCGTCCAAATTTTATTCTTGGGGTACCGTCTGGGACCCTAATTTAGTGCTTGAAGCAGAGCTCGAGGAGTTACTCCGCGGCTCTGCTGCACCGTAGGTGGAGGGACGAGGCGAGCCTCTTAGGGCGGGCTGCGGGGAGTTACACCGCGGCTCTGCTGCTCTGCTGCACCGTAGGTGGAGGGCCGGGGCGGCCTCAATGAGTGCATAATGGTTTATTATACGAGTACAAGTAAGTTTTTGAGGAGTTTCCAGCAAATAGCTCAGTTTATCTTGTTTAAATTTTACCTAGTATTAGGCTATAAATAAAACAAGAAGGCTAGCACTTAACCTTCGAACTGTTAGAGTTACAGCTGCCGTTTGCCGATGGCATTTGGGCAGGCGTCAGACCATATACTTGGAATAAATTCTTTGCATAGTCTTGTGTTTTTGGTAAACAGTCGTTGCGGTCTTTTATATTATTCCCTATTAGGGATTATCTTATACCTAAGTTTAAACAACATTTTGCCGAGTTCCCTATACCTGTTTAAATCTTGGCCTTACAATATTATTTGTTGTCTACCTGCGTTGGTTTGTAGTACGGTTATATATGTATTTTTACGTTGTTTATATGTATAGATATTGCTAGGACTTGAACCTGCTTGTTTGGGGGCATGAGCCCCACGCCTATACCTTTTGGCTTAATACCCTTTTCAACCAAAACCCGCTCCCAAGAGTACAATTTGGGTCCCTGACGTGATGCGTATTTAGAGAATTGGAGAGGCAAAGTGACCCCCTTTAGGGGGAACCCCGGAGTCTCCCCCACCAAAGGTGGGGGAGACTCCGGGTAACCCTTCGAATTAAATTAGGGTAGAAGCGCTTCTCGTCTTTAGAGAAGCGCATTACCCTAATTTAATTCTTAGGGCTCCAAGAGGTCAATTAGGGTCACAGAAGGTAGAAGCGGTACGCTCTTACCTTCTGGGACCCTAATTGGGTGAATACCGCCCTGCCCTCACCTACTGTGAGGAGCAGGGCGGTATTCACCCAATTAGGGTCCCAGACGGTAAGGGTGCTTCGCACTTCGCGTCTTTAGAGAATTGGAGAGGCAAAGGAGCCCCCTAAAAGGGGGTCACTTTGCCTCTCCAATTCTCTAAAGACGCGTTACC